AAGAACACCTGGTAAAGCTACCCAGTCTTGAGTAAAGTAAATACCACGGCTACGATCTTTCTCAATATAATCGTCTCTCAAAAGATCTACAAATCCAAGAGTTACTTGACGTTCCCCTTCTAATTTACCTACTACAGTACCAGAATGAATATGGTCTCCACCAGATAAACGAAGTGCTTTAGCTAATACACGGAAGTGAATACCATGATTCTTTTGTCTATCAATAACTGCATGCATAGCACGGTGAATATGCAATAAAAGACCATTGTCTCTACAATAATGAGCTAAGCTAGTATTAGCAGTGAACCCACCAGTTAGGTAGTCATGCATAATAATTGGTACACCCAACTCTCTAGCAAATACTGCTCTCTTAAGCATTTCTTCACAAGTTCCTGCAGTAGCATTTAAGTAGTGACCTTTGATTTCACCAGTTTCAGCTTGAGCTTTATAAATAGCTTCTGCTACAAACAAGAAACGGTCTCTCCAACGCATGAAAGGTTGAGAAGTTACGTTTTCATCATCTTTAGTGAAATCTAAACCACCACGTAAACATTCATACACAGCTCTACCGTAGTTTTTAGCAGATAAACCTAGTTTAGGTTTGATGGTACAACCTAATAAAGGACGACCATATTTGTTGATTTTATCTCTTTCTACCTGAATTCCATGAGGAGGACCTTGGAATGTTTTGGTATAAGCTGGAGGAATTCTTAAATCTTCTAGACGTAAAGCTCTTAAAGCTTTAAATCCAAATACGTTACCTACAATAGAAGTAAATAAGTTGGTGACAGAGCCTTCTTCGAATAGATCTAGAGGGTAAGCTACGTATGCGATGTACTGGTTTTCTTCGCCAGGTACAGGCTCAATATCATAGCAACGACCTTTATAACGATCTAGGCTAGTAAGACCATCAGTCCACACAGTAGTCCATGTTCCGGTGGAAGATTCTGCTGCTACTGCTGCACCAGCTTCTTCTGGTGGAACTCCAGTTTGAGGAGTCATACGGAATGCAGCTAGAACATCAGTTTCTTTGGTTTCATACTCAGGAGTGTAATAAGTAAGTCTGTAATCTTTTACCCCTGCTTTAAAGCCAGCACCAGCTCTAGTCTCTGTTTGTGGTGACATAAGTCTCTCCCTACAAATCAATTAATAACCCTTAAAAGCACGAAGTCTACTCGACAAATTATTATCTATTCTAAATAAATTTGATCTTTCATGTTAAACATGAAAATAGAAAATTTATATAATGATAACAGATTAATTTTACATCATATTTTACAATTAATGCAACTTATCTTATCAAAGATCCTACAAAATTCTTGACTAAAAAATCACAAAATGATAAACTAATGATATATCCACTTTTGGGATAAATTTCATACATTGAAAAAATATTAGTCGATTAAATTGATACAAGATGAATAATCATCAGCTAGAATATACCAATTTGCCATAAGAGCAAGAATAAGTTTACTATGAATATAATCTCTCTCGTACTTGGAACATCCGCTGTAACTACTCAAAGTGTAGGACGTATTACTCAAATTATTGGTCCTGTTTTAGACGCGGCATTTTCACCAGGTCACATGCCTAATATATATAATGCCATAGTAGTCAAAGGACAAAATCCAGCTGGTCAAGAAATCAATATCACCTGTGAAGTACAACAATTATTAGGTGATAACCGAGTTAGAGCAGTAGCAATGAGTGCTACAGACGGTTTAATGAGAGGTATGGAGGTCATTGACACTGGAGCTCCTCTAAGTGTACCTGTAGGAGAAGGAACTTTAGGGAGAATTTTTAATGTTCTTGGAGAACCAGTAGATGAACTAGGACCAGTAACTACTGCTACTACTTCTCCAATTCACCGTTCAGCTCCAGCATTTACACAACTAGACACTAAATTGTCTATTTTTGAAACTGGTATTAAGGTAGTTGATTTACTAGCTCCTTATCGTAGAGGTGGAAAAATTGGATTATTTGGAGGAGCAGGTGTAGGTAAAACAGTATTGATTATGGAATTAATCAATAATATTGCTAAAGCACATGGTGGGGTTTCTGTGTTTGGTGGAGTAGGTGAACGTACTCGTGAAGGTAATGACCTTTACATGGAAATGAAAGAATCTAAAGTAATTAATGAAGAAAACATTTCCGAATCCAAAGTAGCTTTGGTTTATGGGCAAATGAATGAACCTCCTGGAGCTAGAATGCGTGTAGGTTTAACTGCACTAACTATGGCTGAATACTTTCGAGATGTTAATAAACAAGACGTACTACTTTTCATTGATAATATTTTCCGTTTTGTACAAGCAGGTTCCGAAGTGTCTGCTCTTTTAGGACGTATGCCGTCTGCAGTAGGTTATCAACCAACTCTAAGTACAGAAATGGGAACTTTACAAGAAAGAATTACTTCTACTAAAGAAGGATCTATTACTTCCATTCAAGCTGTATATGTACCTGCAGATGACTTAACTGACCCAGCTCCAGCTACTACTTTTGCACATTTGGATGCTACTACAGTACTATCTCGTGGACTAGCAGCTAAAGGTATTTATCCTGCAGTTGATCCATTAGATTCTACTTCAACTATGTTACAACCATGGATCGTAGGAGCTGAACATTACGATACTGCTCAAGGTGTAAAACAGACTTTACAACGTTACAAAGAATTACAAGATATTATTGCAATTTTAGGATTAGATGAGTTATCTGAAGAAGATCGTTTAGTTGTTGCACGAGCTCGTAAAATAGAAAGATTTTTATCTCAACCTTTCTTTGTAGCAGAAGTATTTACAGGATCTCCAGGGAAATATGTTAGTTTGGCAGAAACTATTAAAGGGTTTCAGATGATTTTAGCAGGTGAATTAGATCATCTTCCAGAACAAGCTTTTTATCTGGTTGGTAATATTGATGAAGCCACTGCTAAAGCTGCAACCATACAAGTGGAGAGTGCATAAGCAACATGACATTAAATCTTTGTGTAATGGCCCCTAACCGAGTGGTTTGGAATTCAGAAGCTCAAGAAATTATTCTATCAACGAATAGCGGTCAAATTGGTGTTTTACCAAACCACGCTCCTTTATTAACTGCGTTAGATATTGGAATTATGAAAATAAGAATTAATACCCAATGGACAACTATGGCACTTATGGGCGGATTTGCTATGATAGAAAATAACCAATTGACTATTTTGGTTAATGAAGCAGAAAAAGCGAGTGATATTGATCCTCAAGAAGCTCAAAATACTTTTCAAGAAGCTCAAGATAATCTAAATCAAGCTACAGGGCGTAAGCAAACTATAGAAGCCAATTTAGCATTTCAAAGAGCAAAAGCAAGACTAGAAGCTGTAAGCGCCAGTCCTTCTTCAGCATATCGTTAAATAATAATAAGTCGAACACTCGAGACAATTATCCACTTTCTCTGCCGAGGAATACTCTTCGGCAGGGACAGTGGATATCTTTTGGATCAATTTTAATAAATGTGGTAAAAGAATAATAGAACATTTATGCCTACTATTGGACTTGAACCAATGACTCTCGCCGTATGAAAGCGACACTCTAACCACTGAGTTAAGTAGGCTGTTTTTCACATTTTTATTAAACCTATTTTACGTGATTGTCGTCAATTAATCAATCACAATAAAAGCTGTTCTACCTAAAACAATAATTGTAATATTAATTTTTGTCTTGACACAGAATAATGTGTTTAGTAGAATATATCTTGGGGCTATAGCTCAGCGGTAGAGCGCCTCGTTTACACCGAGAATGTCTACGGTTCAAATCCGTATAGCCCCATTTTTTTCACAACATAACATTGATCTTACTTATTATCTGCATTGATATCTGTTATTGTATACAAATTATTCAATTGTTTCTATAACTAAATTCTTTTTATTTATTAAAAATATTTATTTTCTAGAATTTTAATAAACAAGAGGAGATTGTTTGTATAATAAAGTAGCATAGAATCTATATCTATATTTTGCATAAAAATTCATACAATTCACTATCTGTAGAATTCATTTGAAAAATATTAATATTCCAATCTGCGTAAAAAATATTTATTTTATAAGTGAGAGATTCCCATTATGTACACACTTCCTAAGTATGAATACTTTTGGGTATTCTTATTAATATCGAGTCTGATTCCTGTGCTTGCTATTACTGCATCTGCTTTGGTTGCACCGAAGACTAGTATAACTCCAGAAAAACGTACTAGCTATGAATCGGGTATAGAACCAATGGGAGAGTCTTGGATTCAGTTTCAAATTCGTTATTATATGTTTGCCTTAGTTTTTGTTATTTTTGATGTCGAAACTGTATTTCTTTATCCATGGGCTATGAGTTTTGACAAATTAGGTGTACTCGCATTTGTCGAAGTTTTAATTTTTATAACAATCTTAATTATCGGCCTTATTTATGCATGGCGTAAGGGGGCACTAGAATGGTCATAAATTCAGAACCTTTTAATTTTTCAAGTCTTATGGAAGAAAATAAAATTACACCATTAGTTAGTCCATTAGGATTTCCTACTACTGGACAAGATATTTCTGATTCAGTCATTTTAACAACATTCCATGATTTTACAAATTGGATTAGATTATCCAGTCTGTGGCCACTACTTTATGGAACTAGTTGTTGTTTTATTGAATTTGCTTCTTTAATTGGTTCACGATTTGATTTCGATAGATATGGATTAGTTCCCAGATCCAGTCCACGTCAAGCAGATCTGATTATTACAGCAGGTACTGTTACTATGAAGATGGCTCCTTCATTGGTCAGATTATATGAACAAATGCCTGAACCAAAATATGTAATAGCCATGGGTGCTTGTACAATTACAGGAGGGATGTTTAGTACTGATTCTTATAGTACAGTACGTGGAGTAGATAAACTAATTCCGGTAGATGTATATCTACCAGGTTGTCCACCTAAACCTGAAGCAATTATAGATGCTGTCAGCAAGCTTCGTAAAAAAGTAGCTCAAGAAACTGCCCACGAAAAAATAAATTGGCAACAAAGTCAACGATACTTTAGTCTTACTCATAAATTTGAACCAGTAGCACCGATTCATACTGGTAAATATGATCAAGAAATACTTCGTCAAGCTCCAGGTAATGAAATAGATACTTCTTTAGAACTTCCATTAGAACGCATATTACAAAATTCATGGCAACCTCCAAATAATCAACTAATTAATTATTTGGAAAATGAAAAAAAGAAACAAGACAAACAAATAATATCTTTAGAAGAAAAGGAGGGATAGAATGACAGATTCTTTAGTCAAAAATTCTTCCCAAATGCAAGGACGATTATCTGCTTGGCTTACAACTCATGAATTAGCTCATAGACCTTTAGGATTTGATTATCAAGGTGTAGAAATAGTTGAAGTAAGACCGGAAGATTGGCCTTCCGTAGCAGTAGCACTCTATGTATATGGATTTAATTATTTACGTTTGCAATGTGCATACGATGTAGCACCTGGTGGTGCCTTAGCAAGCGTTTATTACCTTACAAAAATCAAAGATTGTGCAGATCAACCAGAAGAAGTATGTATTAAATTATTTGTTCCTAGAAAGAATCCTAGAGTACCTTCAGCATTCTGGATTTGGAAAAGTGCAGATTTTCAAGAAAGAGAATCTTATGATATGTTGGGAATCATATATGAAAGTCATCCACATTTAAAGAGAATACTGATGCCAGAAAGTTGGCTTGGGTGGCCACTACGAAAAGATTATATCACTCCAGATTTCTATGAATTACAAGATGCTTATTAATCTAATAATCACATGATGATATAAGATGTTTTCAATAGATACTAACAATATTTTCAAAATACCAAAATTACATATATAGAAAATACGTACAAATAGTCATGCTTTGTACTTTGTGCTAATATAAATAAATATCAGTACAAAGTACAAAAGAGTATGTCGCGTTTTCAATAAAACATGAGACAGCGATGACCATTATCTCTATGACCATTTAAGTATATAAAAATTGCCAGGAACCAGGATTGAACTGGTGACACGAGGATTTTCAGTCCACTGCTCTACCGACTGAGCTATCCTGGCTATCTAAGATCCAATGTACCAGAAAAGTGAATTTATGTCAAGTCACCTCCGTGTTCATCAAGTGGGCTTAAACTATAACTCTGTTGTAATTTTTAATTGTTAATCTATAGTGTAGAGACACCTCTTTAACATTATGAAATATCAATCCTACAATTATTGTGAAGCTTGTCGTTACAACCTTCATGGCATTTATCATAGTTCATAATGTAAAAAAACAAATAAGCTATATTATATTGAATAATATAATATAGCATAAAATGGGTTGCCCGGGGCTCGAACCCGGAACTAGTCGGATGAAAGTCGATGGATTATTCGTTAGATCAAGATTAAACCATCTCTTCCCGAACCGTGCTTGCAATTTTCATTGCACACGGCTCTCTTTGTGTATGCAATAAAGAGAACATGATAAAATACATAACTAATATGTATTAAGTAAGAAAAATTTTTTGTAAAATTGAATCCAAAGATCTTAATGTCACAAATATTAATAAAATTAAATATTGATAAAAGTGTTTGTCTGAACTATATCTTCCAAAGCAAAAATAAGAGGATCGGGAAACTTTAAAGATAAATTCCAAACTCTATAATAAAAAGATGAACTATATCTATTTCTCAATACTGGCTTAAAATATATTTTTTTTTGTGTAACAGAAGATTTGACACCAATGTGAGAACCGTATTTTTTCCATATAAAACGCAAAGTAGTTTTATGTTTGCATGCTAAAGTTTTAGCACATGCATAACGAAGTATGTATTCCACATATGATAAAGCTTTTCGGTTTCTACACCCGCTATAATAATCGAGAAAATTATTCCTTATATACCTGAATCTTTGCACAATATCAGTATCATCCAAAATGGAAAAATTCGATTTACTAATAGGATAACCTGTTAAGTTGCATAAACCAGCATTGGCTAATACTCGTATTACTAAAGATAATGGAAGAAACATATAGACTTCAGAAAATGAGAACTTACTTTTCCGTAAAGAGAAGCGTGTCATTATTTGTAATTGCACTTCTATAATTTTGATTTGCAAAACATATCCTAAAAAAAAATAAGTATTATTTAGTGAAAGAATCTGTATTCTAGAATCTTCATAAGAAGAACCTAGTCGTCGTTCAAAAAAACGAAAATATCGTTCTTGAATAACTTTACACAAAGATCTTGTATGTTGAGTACTCAGAAGAAACGTATTTGCAAAACGAATATAATGAAATGCTTGTAAAACAGAATTGTTATAGAAAAAATTATTTTTATATGCTTGATAAAAAATTGGAATATTCTTACTTTGATAGAAGTCTTTAGGAATCTGTGAGAACAGAACAAGAAAAGAACAATACAAGTCAGTTAATTTGAACCGACAACTTAGGTTATCAATTGAAATATCGTGAATAGATGCCTTCTCAACTCCTAAATTTTTTCTTTCTAAAAAGAAAAAATTATCCAATTCTATTGCATAGATATTCCATAAAAAACTACCTAAATGAAATGAAATACCTTTATTAATTAATAAAGCAGGTTTTTCTAAACTAAGACAACCATTGTATAATAATTCACGAATTATATGCAAAAATGATGCATCTGTTATTTTCTTACGAAGAATTCGTATTAATATTTCAGCATGAAATGCTGGCATCATTGATGTTTCTAATAGAAAAGTAGAATATTGAAGCTTCTTTTCTAGGAATGACAATGACGAATGAATTGAATTATAGCAATCCCATTGTGGATATTTATATCCTGATTTCATAACATATGGATCTTTTTCATACATACCTAGCAATACCCAAGCTATAGGTTCTAAAATGAAGTGATCAGAAACAGATACACAAACATCTCTAATAAAAAAAGGAATATTATCATGTTGTTCACCAGACAAGATTATATTGTTCTTATCTTTTCCATAACGTATATTGCGAATAATACGTTTTATTTTGACAAAGTTGATCTGATCGTCAGAAAAACTTCTATAACCATCATGATATATTCCTAAATTTTGAAATGTTATTGCGTGCAAATCTTCTTGTAATAAGATAGGATATAATCTAGACTGATTTTGTTTTTCAACCCAAAATTGTAACAAAGAAAATCTATTTTTTGAAGATACTTTGATTGAATTTCTTACATTCATGTTCTGCTCAGAATTGTTCGTTAGAATACACAATGCAATCCTTGGGATAAAATTGATATTTTCATAAAAAACTGACAATTAGCCCAGTAATTGCTCTCCTGACGTATGGATTACTCCATTTAGTCAGCACACGAGTAGTTATATATACACAATGAAGTTAATAGGAATTACATTGGTTATTTTGTCAATCATGACTGTGATCTTCCTTTCTGCTGACTATTAATTGGCTTTTTCCCATTTAATAGCAAGGAACTTGAAAAAAATATTTTGCAAGTAAAGATTCGGTACTTTAGTACTTATTGTAATTGAAGTGAAATTACCTTTTCCATTAACTTCTAAGCTAGTAAAAAAAATCTTGACAACATCTAAGAGATTAGAACAAGTTTATTATCCAGGTCTAACTGAGTTTATCAAAAAGATTTTTTATGACTTAAAACGGCATGCTACAGTCCCTCTTGAGTTTACTCTTAAGGTCAGCCGAAACTTTCTACATTGTGTCAACAATGTAAACAGATATTTTCTGTGTGTGTATATTGAACCCTCAAGTCGCACTTAAAAGCCGAGTACTCTACCATTGAGTTAGCAACCCTAAAAAATATTTCTTATCGAAATGAAAATATTGTTAGGATATCATATTAAGAAATCATCTGATTCTTTAATTATTGATATCATATCATAGTTGCGCTAAGACTATAATTAAATTTTTTGAACATACATTAACTATATGAATTTTACCCTATTTAATTATTTCTTGTCAATGTCTACATACAAATCTTAATACAAAAAATTCAGATATATATATAAGAAGATACACAATATATATTATCAGCAATATTTTTCAAAAGTGCTAAAAAACTAGCTCCCTCCTGTTTGGAAAAATTCCAAAAGAAGGGAGGTATATAAATATTTATAAAAAAAAGGAATGTTATTTAATATAAATAATCTTTATCAAGAGCCGCATGTTTTGATTCAATTTGTATTCAGAATATTGCCATTTAAAATACTATATTACTACACCCTTCGACAAAAGTTAATCTTTCAAGCGTCCTGTGATTTTTAGCCAATTTTGTGCTTCAATATAATTATTGGGAGCAAGAGCAATAGCTTGCTTCCAATAATTGGCAGCTTGATCAAACCAAGCTCCTGCACTTTCGGAATCACCTTGCTCAATAGCTTGTTCACCTCGATAATGGCAAATTACAGCCATATTATTAAAAGCCTGTGGTAAAGATGGATTACGTTCAAGCGCTTGAAAATAATATTCAAGAGCTTTAGCATGCTCTCCATTGCTAGTATGAATTAATCCTATATTATATAAAATATAACTACGATCATAGGGATCAATTTCTAAGCGCATCGCTTCATAATAATTAAGTAAAGCTTCCGCATATTCTCCTTCGGACTGAGCTGACATTCGTTACGGTCGCTTATCAATAAGCTCCGATTCAAAACCGTACATGAGAATCGATTCTCATACGGCTCCTCATAATTAGTTTCTTAGCAAGAATATTTTTTAAAAAAACTATTAAGAGCTAGTGCCTGTTAAATACATTTCTAGCCATCCTACTAAACACATTATTAAGATTGTAATACTTTGCAATATGTTCATTTGTTTGTTCTCTACACTTTGTATGATTGTAAAACAACAGACTCTGACAATCTCCGATGGTTTGACGGGTACCCAAAGAATAGACGAGATGGAAGCCTATTGCCCTAACCATTGATTATTTTAATATGAGTAGTTCTCATACATATACGAGCTATAACGAAGAATTTTTTATCAGTTTCTAAACGTAGTGTTATCTTACTTATACATGTTTATCAATTAAGCTTTATTAATCATTTTTTTTATTACAAATAAATAAGTTTTCTATATATAAGAATACTTAAGCATCTGTTGGAAATATGACAATAGACAAACTAATCTTCTTTGCTTTGTGTAACAAGAATTCTGAAACACAGAAGATTGTATCAACCGAAGGTACACGGCGGAGGGAATAGATATTTTTACCCTCACCCAGTGTGAGTGTCACGATTTTATTACGTGTCTTAGTTTGTGAAAACCAAGATTCAAATCACACCATCTCTATAATAAGAGAATGCCTCTTTTTCTCTTTGTGTAGTTGGAATTACTCGTAATAACAAGTCTGCTACAACAGTAAAAGTTTTATCAATAAAGTTATCATTCCTTTGAGATCTTGGCATAATCAGAATAAAATATATAAAAAGATTTTCTTTCCTGCTATTTACATTGTAAAAATATATTAAATATATATTGTTAATTATAATAAATTTCTGAATTGATAAACTTCTTCTTAATACAAAATGAGATGAAATAAAAATCACCTTTTAAGCAAAAAATAATAATGAATTATTATTTTTTGCTTAAAAGGTGAACAATTACGTTTTACGAAAAAAATAAAGTTTATATTATTACGGATATGATATGATATGATTATCTATAAAAAAATATATGTATGAATTAAGCATTCAAAATGTTGACTTAATACCTCACATGTGATTGAAATTTATGGTATTCTGTCTAAAATGAATTGACTTATTTTTATAGACTTGCTATGTATCTTGTACTAAGATACAATTTTCAAGCAAAACAGGAAAGATGGCCGAGTGGTCGAAGGCGTAGCATTGGAAATGCTATGTAGGCGTTTGTTTACCGAGGGTTCGAATCCCTCTCTTTCCGAAATACATAACATTCTCTTTTATATTTTTTTTCTATATTCTTACATACAACCAACAAATTGCCTTAGATAAAATTATAGATCACAAACATTTTCCGCAAAAAATGTCTAATTTTTATTCGAAAACATACACAGTCAGTGATATTATACTTGACGTGAATAATACTCAACCACTAGAAGTTCGTTGACTTTAATTCCAATTGATTTGCGATTTACCAATTGATTAACTGCAGCTCGGTAATTTTTTTGATTAAAAGTTAAATGACTTGGTAGTTTAGATTGTTGAAAAGTAGTTAAATTTTTATCTATTAATTCACGAGAACGTACACGATCTCTAATGCTGATAATATCTTGAGGTTTACATCGATAACTTGGTATATCAACTACACGCTCATTTACTATTACATGACCATGATTGACTAATTGTCTGGCTGCAGGGATTGTAGGTGCCATACCTAATCTAAATACAGTATTATCTAAGCGCATTTCCAATAGCTGTAATAAAACTTGTCCTGTAGATCCTTTAGCCCTTCGAGCAATACGTACATATCTCAATAACTGACGTTCTGTAATACCATAATGAAAACGCAATTTTTGCTTTTCTTCTAAACGAATTCTATACTCAGATTTATCCTTACGAGAACTTTGACTTACAGAAGCACGGGACTTAGAATCAGGTACTTTAGAAGTAAGACCTGGTAAGGGAGTATCTAGACGACGTACAATTTTTAAACGAGGTCCTCGATAACGAGACATAAAAACTCCTAATTGGTAATCAATTGGACATGAAATAATTATAACTATAAATGATTTCTTTATATTTTACCATAACCGGTCTCTTAACCAAGGAAATTTTCTTTTAAAAATAGATAATTAAAACAATTTTCCTTCTTTTCTAACAGATAGTAGCACATAAAAACTTGGAAAGGAACCTACTTATATCTTCAAAAATCTCCATCAGTGAAATGAAACAAAATAATATATTTGGTATTGAAATTCAATATATAATAATAAAATATTTTCTAACTTTGTAAAGAAAAATCAAATGAGATTCTATATTTTATACAAATTAGACAATGAATAATTAATTAGTAAATATTTTTGTAAGCCTGCTATCGGAGTCGAACCGATGACCATCGCATTACAAGTGCGGCGCTCTGGCCTCTGAGCTAAGCAGGCTAAAAAAATTCCAAACACAGCATATCAAGATATCATATAAGTATAAAAAAATCACTCAGATTTATATTGTATAATCTAATTATAATTTAATGTCAAATATAAAGACATTTTGATTATACTAGATATAGATACTATTAGCAATGGAATAGACCAACTGATTTATATATTAAAAGATAGTCTGATGTTGTGTAAATACAGATAAATATATTAATATTCAATTTATAAGTTTAACTCTTTATAATTTATAATTCCGATTTCTAGGACTTGCAAGAGTTTATAAAAACGCTTACAATATCAGCTGCTTAACCAATATGGGGGCATGGCGGAATTGGTAGACGCTACGGACTTAAAAATTTGAGCCCTGTCAAGGAAACTTCACAGGTGACAGCTTTCAAATTCAGGGAATCCTTGGATACAAAACAAAAGGCAATCCTGAGCCAAATCTTGTAATAGAGAAATTGCCAAGATAGGTGCAGAGACTCAATGGAAGCTATCCTAACGATATTGAATAAATATTTTTATACTTCTTCTTATCACTGATAAATTTATATAATAATAATTAAGTAGTTATGTTTGCAAATACATATAACAATGCAATTCAATAGCCGAGGATAAAGAGAGAGTCCATCTTACAGATAGAATATTATCACAATGTAAATTGTAGTAAGAAGAAAATCCGTTGATCTTTTCGATTGTGAGGGTTCAACCCCCTCTGCCCCCAAAACATATAAAAACTGTTCTGACAAATTCAATTATTTTGTCTTTTTATTAGCATGATATTTTCTTTCTAAGAAAATATCATTAATCTAATTTGTTCAATACTATTAAAGTTTAAATTTTTTCCAGTATATTGATCAAATATTTTTTTTATCATACGTCTTTGTAATGCCACTGGCAATGAAGATACAATTTTTACTTCTAATTTGGAGAACGAAGTAGATAATGTTTTTTCACTAGATAATTGTAATTTATCTAAAAGATATCTCACTAGTCGTTCAAAATAGATGTTTTCATATTGTACAATTTCTGCCCATCTAGCTAATGCTAGATCTATTTTTGGATTATAATATAACCTGAGGTAGGGTAATACTCGGTGACGAATACGATTTCTTTGTATTTGAAGATTTTTATTTGTTCTATCTACACAAGAAGATAATTTCCATACTTCAATTAGATATCTTATTTCTGTACGTGTAAGATCTAAAAGCGGTCGACTGATTTGTAATTTTTGTATATTTGGTTGGTTAGTAACACCTCGAATAGTTTTAGTAAATTGTATTTTTCTATTAAGAAACTGATATTTTTGTCTAAAAAAAAATGTCTGAATAACTTGATTATATTTAAGATATCTCTTCCAACTGAGAGATTGAATACCACGTAATCCAGTGCCTCTAATTAAATTAAACAACAATGTTTCTATACGATCAGTACCAGTATGCGCTGTTATAATAACCTTATAATGATTATTAAGAGCAACATTTTTTATAATATTATATCTCCAATCTCGAGCAAGTACTTCGTTAGTAATCGGATATATAGCTATTGTCTGATAATAATCAATTTCCATACTAGCAGCTAAATGAGCTACTTGATTAGCTTGTTTTTGTGAATCTATATTCCATCTATGGTCACAATGAATAATACCTAATGTCCATCCCCATTGTGTATTTAATTTATATAAAATTCGTAAAAGACATACAGAATCTTGTCCACCCGATACTGCAATTAATATTTTTTCATATGGTTTTAAAAGATGTCTTTCTATAATAGCATTATTAACATTACGTAATAAATAAATATCTTTATTTTCCAGTATATTTTTTTTTAATCTTGACATATTTTGAAATAGTGAAAATACATAATATATTCCTTGACTTGAAGAATGTTTATCAAAAATTTAGTTTGCTATCAAACTACTGTAAATCAATTGAGAAACTCAGGTAATAAAAATAATAGAGATCTGAAATTAAATATATTTTAAAATATAAAATTATTTATAGAGAAGGAATTATTTCAGAAAAAGGATGTTGACGATAGTTATTAAATATGATAGATTCTCATGATAGAATTAAAACATACATAATATACATATAGGAAAATCTAGCCCTTTATCGGATTTGAACCGATGACTTACGCCTTACCATGGCGGTACTCTACCACTGAGTTAAAAGGGCTTATTTATAAGAAAAGAAATCTTCTATAGAATATATGATCAAATATTTCTGTGTCAATCTTGGTCTTTATTTATAATTTATTTGTTTATATGAATATGAACAAAATTTCCATATATAAAACAAATCAATTAAGAAAGTTGTTCAACCTGCTTAAAGAAATAAATTAATCTACAATAAAAAATCATACTATCAACTTGCAACAACATGATACTATATATTGAGAGAAAAATATATTTTTTAGAACTCAAACATGGATATAATAACTAACAAAATTTTTTTTAATAACTAGTATTGACAGACTGGATGTAATTAAGTAAGATATAGTTGAACTCTAGCTAAGCCCCCATCGTCTAGAGGCCTAGGACACCTCCCTTTCACGGAGGCGACGGGGATTCGAATTCCCCTGGGGGTACCTTAACAAACATTAAGACATTGAAATATTTTTTTCTATATTTAGTGATCAAATCATAAGAAAAAAACTCTTAACTATAAATAGACCATAATCATTCCATATATAATTATAATAAAAATATATTTTTCTTTTTTGTTGTGAAAATGTTACATTTAAATAATAAAACCAAGGGTCGATGCCCGAGTGGCTAATGGGGGCGGACTGTAAATCCGTTGGCTTTGCCTACGCTGGTTCAAATCCAGCTCGGCCCAACCAAGTTACTACACAAGGTATTCAATGTTTTATTTTAAACAGACAGCTGTTGTTGATTTTTTTATGCAAGCCGTCTGTTATGGCAAAGAAAAATACCATAAGACAGACAGCTTACATAATTTCAATTTTGAACTATCAGATTAGTACTGATATATTATTGCTTACTAAAAAATACAAGAGGTAAAAAATGGAAATTATAAATTTCCTTTACGAGTTGCCAAAAGAGCAATTACCAACGGACCTGAAAGAACTATAAAAGCCAAAGCTGTTAACTGTGCAACTACTTCTAAATTCATATTGATGTTACCTCTCAATTTCAATTAGATATTAGGAAATCACTTAATTCTTTTATTTTCTAGAGAGACATAAATCGTACATAAATAAATAATAAGATTAGGATTGAGAAAACATGCAATAAACAATATTATGTCAGATTTATTATTATTGACTCACTTTCTATGTCTTTTCTTTCACATATCAGAAATATAGACTTCCATTTATGTACATTCTAGACTAGAATTGCATAAATCATCTCTGGAGAGATGGCTGAGTGGCCGAAAGCGACAGATTGCTAATCCGTTGTACGATATAAACGTACCGAGGGTTCGAATCCCTCTCTCTCCGCTCTTATCTTTCCAAAAATATTCATTATTTTCCCCATATGGGGTCTCTATTAGTCAAACTAAGTAATAATGTATATATAGGATTGCCTATTCTTTGCGTCCAGGATTACGGCTAGTATCACTGGACAAGAAACCAAATATAAATAGAGACACAAAGAAGATAACTACTGTATAAACAAATAGTTTTAGAGTAAGCATAACACAGCCTCCAGAATCATTAATTGAAATAAGATAGAATTGGAATATATATTGATTGTAACAACAATACTTCTAAAAAAAAATGATAATAACTAAAATTTCTATATGTAAACTTTTCATTCTTAAAAAAGTTTTTTATTAAGAATGCAGTACATATAGAATCTTTATATCTTGAATATAGAAAGATCACTGTTTGCCAATGAAAAGCTTGTTGGAGAAAGAGGGATTTGAACCCTCGGTAGCCACAGCTAAAACGATTTTCGAGACCGCCGCAATCAACCACTCTGCCATTTCTCCCTAGAGCCAGGGGAAAACTGGGGATAGATGATTGACAGGATATTTTTCTTTCTATATGACTTCTAATATACAGTTATTTATATATTTTCTTGCAACAAGTGCTATTTTATATGTCAAGATGAGTTGATATGAAACAGAATAATCAATTGATAAGAAATATAAACATTATAATTGATTTATTATTTAATCATATATCACGTTAATCTATTGAAAATGAAAATCACTTGTTTTCATACAATTATTGTAAACCATGTATTACACTTAAATTAACAAGCAAATACATATGAAAAATAACAAGAAAACACTCATAAAAAAATTAAAAAATGCCCCCACAGGCAGGAGGCTCTTTCTAGAAAAAAATTCAGAAAGAGAACACAAATCTATGTTGGGTTATAGACATAGTATCAACCTCCTGTAGGAGCAGCAGCCATATGAACAATATTATCGAAAACTTACAGCTGCTTGCCAAACAAAAGCTAAAAGCAAAAATAGAACAGGAATTACAGGCATCACATCTACGATAGGATCAAAAATAGCATATGCTTCAGGCAGCTTAGCTAAGATCACAGTTAACATAAGTATTCTCCAATAGGTAACTGTAAGTGAGATGGAGTTTTTAATTTATAACTCCGTCACGTAAATCAAACTCAACGGCACATATTACTACAGCTTCTGTTGGCTTGGAAGAGGTAATAATACTAGTCTTTCTTTTAAAATATTAAATTATAGCAAAAGAAAATATTCTCTTGACAGAGAGGAAGTAGAGAGTGTTAACTAATATTGATATTAATTCAGGCGTGGCCAAGTGGTAAGGCAACGGGTTTTGGCCCTGTTATTCGGAGGTTCGAATCCTTCCGCCTGAGATATTCTAGAATAAATTATTAATTTTTATATTCTCAATAATATTTCAGAAAAATAAAATAACAGTAATATACAATACTTGGTATAAAATAAGGTTGTATCTTTGGTAAAAATCATATCTAATTTATAGACACAAGTATTTATAATAAATAATTTTAACATTAGAATTTAGAAATGTTTTGATTAATGTTAGAATAGCAAGGTATTATCTTCTGATGTAAAATATTGTCAGTTGATCATATTTATTTGAGAAAAGGGGATTTAGATTCATGAAACTAGCTTATTGGATGTATGCTGGCCCAGCCCATATCGGGACTTTGCGTGTGGCAAGCTCTTTTAAGAATGTGCATGCAATTATGCATGCTCCTTTAGGAGATGATTATTTTAATGTAATGCGTTCCATGCTAGAAAGAGAAAGAGATTTTACTCCTGTCACTGCTAGCATAGTAGATCGTCATGTATTAGCACGAGGTTCTCAAGAGAAAGTTGTAGAAAACATTACTCGCAAAGATAAAGAAGAACGTCCAGACTTAATTGTTTTAACTCCTACTTGTACTTCAAGCATCTTACAAGAAGATTTACAAAATTTTGTGGATAGAGCATCTATGGCATCTCAATCTGATGTAATACTAGCAGATGTCAATCATTATCGAGTTAATGAATTACAAGCAGCAGATCGTACTTTAGAACAAGTCGTTAGATATTATCTTGAAAAAGCTCGAAAACAAGGAGTTTTAAATCAATCTATTACAGAATTTCCTTCTGTAAATATTATCGGTGTATTTACTTTAGGATTTCATAACCAACATGATTGTCGAGAATTAAAACGACTACTACAAGATTTAGGTATTCAAGTAAATGAAGTTATTCCAGAAGGTGGTTCTGTAGATAATTTGCGTAATTTACCAAAAGCATGGTTAAATATTGTGCCTTATCGTGAAGTAGGTTTAATGACTGCTCTTTATTTAGAAAGAGAATTTGGCATGCCATATGTTGCAACCACACCAATGGGAATAGTTGCAATAGCCGACTTCATCAGACAAATTCAAACACATGTCAATAAATGGGCTCCTACTTTCTTGGGTAAAGAAGTTAATTATGAGTCTTACATTGATCAACAAACACGATTTGTGTCTCAAGCTGCCTGGTTCTCGCGTTCAATAGATTGCCAAAATTTAACTGGTAAAAAAGCTGTTGTGTTTGGTGATACTACTCATGCTGCTGCAATGACAAAAATTCTAGCTAGAGAAATGGGTGTATATGTTGTGTGTGCAGGAACATATTGTAAACACGATGCAGATTGGTTTAAAGAACAAGTACAAGGATATTGTGATGAGGTACTTATTACTGATGATCATACCGAAGTAGGTGATATGATTGCTCGTGTAGAACCATCTGCTATTTTTGGAACACAAATGGAACGACATATTGGGAAACGTCTTGACGTTCCATGTGGAGTTATTTCTGCACCAGTACATATCCAGAACTTTCCTCTTGGTTATCGTCCTTTTCTAGGATATGAAGGAACTAATCAAATAGCAGATCTAGTGTATAACTCATTTACACTAGGTATGGAAGATCATCTGCTAGAGATCTTTGGTGGCCATGATACTAAAGAAGTGATTACTAAATCATTATCTACTGATAGTGATTTTGCTTGGGATGCAGAAAGTCAAATAGAATTAGGAAAAATCCCAGGATTTGTACGAGGCAAAATTAAAAGAAATACCGAAAAATTTGCAAGACAAAACGGTATGACTAAAATAACTGTAGAAGTTATGTATGCAGCAAAAGAATCTTTAAACGCATAACGGAACTACAATTTATATTGTCACAATCTTGCTCTTTTTGTATAAATAAATATTTTTGTTGCATGTTTCTTTCTTTTTTTTTAAAAGAAAGAAACATTCAAATCTTTCCACCAACTTTCACGATTCTCATTTGTCAATCGTATTCCAATTTCATGTTTTTTTATTTATTATGATTTCATATAATAAAAAAACATGAAATTGGAATTGAATATTTTAATAAAAATTTATCGCATCGGATTCCTCACATGTAAGTCATGACAACCTGAAGGTTGTTATATATAACTATTACACAAAAAATTATGGTCAAACTACGTTTAAAACGATATGGCAGAAAACAAAAACCTACTTACCGAATCATAGCAATTGATGTGAGATCTAGAAGAGAAGGAAGAGCATTGAAAGAAGTTGGATTTTATGATCCTATAAAAGAAAAAACTCAACTAGATGTTCCTTCAATTTTAATACTTTTAAAACATGGAGCTCAACCTACAAATACTGTAGGACATATATTACAACGAGCAGGCATATTCGATCAGATGCAAGTTATTAATTAGAAAAAAAGGAGGTGATCAACCTATGTTTGGATATATACAATTATTTTGGTACTATCCTTCTTTTTTTTTTATGTTGTATCTATATACTGTAGTTTTTCAAAATAGATCACAAGTAGAATTGAAAATACTCCAAAAATTTTATTATTTTATTTTTGAATTAGGAAAAAAATATCTTCCTAAAAATAATACACAAAATTCCTAAGACTACAAAGCACAAATCTATTGCTATGTTCATGGTCTAAAGAATCTTTTCTTTCTCTATTGTAAATAATACTTTTTACACACTATTACTTGAAGAAGATACTTATGACAAACAGCTTCTTATAAGCTGTTTGTCATAAGTTGATTTAATTATTTTTGAAAAATGCAATACTATTCAAAATTAGAGTAAAAAATTAACAAATTGTCATGTATCATATGGATAATTTCTTTATCAGAAGATAATATAATAAGTTTTGATAAACACAAATGTTGGTTTTTGTAATTACTAATTTGAGTATTTTCCATCTGCATTTTTTTTATTTAAATCATCTTGTGTATGTTCTTATAATTATCTGATAAGATAATATTTTCAAAATTAAGTTTCTACTGAACAAAGTTGTTCAACAGCTTGCACAATTTGAGATGGTTGAATTACTGTAAGTTCTTCTAAGGGACCGCTATAAGGAGTAGGAACATCTTGAGATGATAAACAGCCAATAGGAGCATCAAGATAATCAAAAAAATTTTCCATAATAGCAGCTCGCAAAGAAGCTCCAATTCCTCCAGTTCTCATACATTCTTCTACAATTAAAACTTTATGAGTTTTTTTAACTGACATACCTATAGTGCCTAAGTCGAAAGGCTTTAAAGAGACAATATCTATGATTTCAGGATCATATCCTTTATAAACTAAATTTTTTGCTGCTTGAAGTACATGATGTCTCATACGAGAATATGTCAAAATCGTGATATCTTGCCCAGGACGTACCACTTCAGCTCTTTCTAAACAAGTTAAATATTCTTGTTCCGGTAAAGCTTCTTTTAAATTATATAATAATACATGTTCGAAAAGAATAACAGGATTTTCACTTCTAATAGCAGATTTAATTAATCCTTTAGCATTTGTTGGAGTAGAACAAGCAACTAATTGAAGTCCTGGAACAGATTGAAAATAAGATTCTAATCTTTGAGAATGTTCTGCTCCTAATTGTCTTCCGACTCCACCAGGTCCACGAATAACAATCGGAATAGTAAAATTAGCTCCTGAGGTATAATGCAACATACCTGCATTGTTAGCAATTTGATTAAATGCTAGTAATAAAAAACCCATATTCATGCCTTCCACAACAGGTCGTAATCCTGTCATGGCAGCACCTATTGCCATTCCCGTAAAACTATTTTCTGCAATGGGTGTATCTAATAATCTTAAATCTCCATATCTTTCAGCAAATCCTTTAGTTACCTTATAAGATCCGCCATAATGACCCACATCTTCTCCCATAACCAAAACTCTGGGATCTCTATCCATTTCCTCTTGTAAACCTTCACGAAGAGCTTCAAATAACAACATCTCGGCCATTTTTATTAAAATTCTATATTTATAATATGAAGTAACTAGATATTCACAAACTCAAGATCGGTCCATGTTTATCAGACATACAATACAAATGCTAGGAATATCACTGTTAATATGAATAACAATAATAATGATAATAATGTTTTTATCTAATCGTATTATTAATATTAAGATAAAACGATAAAATCAATCTATAGAATTTTATTTTATCTACATATAAAAAAAATGTACATATATATATAAACAAAATAGATATCATGTGTTTCGTATATCAACTTTCAAACAATATTAATATTGTTTGAAAGTAAATATTATATTATTTTGCCACCATTCCTGAGGATCTTGGATTTGTATCAAGCGCTATTATAAAAAAATAGCGCTTGATACAAATATAAACAATTACTGTGACTACTCTTAGAAATCCGTTTTATAAAATACAAACGATGTATTAATGATGTCCTTCCATTGATTCACCAATATAAGCTGCTGCCAAAGTAGCAAATATTAGTGCTTGGATAGCACTTGTAAATAAACCCAAAAACATCATAGGAATTGGAACTACCAAAGGAACTAGTGACACAAGTACAGCAACTACCAATTCATCTGCCAATATATTTCCAAATAATCGAAAACTTAAAGACAGTGGTTTTGTGAAATCTTCTAAAATATTAATTGGTAAAAGAACAGGAGTAGGCTGAATATATTTTCCAAAGTAGCTTAATCCCCTCTTATGGAAACCAGCATAAAAATATGCTACTGATGTTAAAAGAGCTAAAGCTACAGTCGTATTAATATCATTAGTTGGTGCAGCTAGTTCTCCATGTGGTAGTTCAATTACTCGCCAAGGAAAAAGAGCACCAGACCAATTAGATACAAAAATAAATAAAAACATAGTACCAATAAATGGTACCCATGGACGATACTCTTCTTCTCCAATTTGAGTTCTTGTTAAATCTCGAATAAATTCTAAAACATATTCTACAAAATTCTGACTACCATTAGGAATAGTTTCTAACTTTCGAGTACCTAAAAATGCTACCGCTAACAGAATACCAATTACAAGCCAAGACGTAATCAACACTTGTGCATGGACTTCAAAACCACCGATTTCCCAATACAGATGTTGTCCAACTTCTACACCAGAGATCTGATATAGAGTGTTGAAACTTTCAATAGAAGAACCTGTGATATACATATTGTTTTTTATAAATTCATCATACGCTATAAATAATTTAATGAAACATTTCTTTTCAATCACTAGATTCAAAAATATCAGTCTATAATGATAAAAAAAATGGTTTCAATATATGATATCCAAAATCATATAAAAATATACTAAGCTGTATTATTAGATAAAAATATCTTTTTATACTTCTAAAATCATACAATCTTAAAAAATCCCAAATTTTAAGTATAGCCCCACTCTAAACTTAGAACAATGGGGAAAGCTGTATTGTTTATTTATCTTATACTGGATTCAAATCACAATAGCTCAAAAACTTGAATTGTCTATTAATTAAGTATCACTACAAGAAATACATATTATTATATGATCAAAAATATATACATATTCCAAACATTCGTTTTAAAACTATATTTATGATATAAGAATATATACATGAATATAGATGACATAAAATTTTATAGAACGACAATAAAAAAATATATATATGTAGAATTAGTTAATTCTAGTTCTCCCTTCGCGAATCGCGATTGTTAATTTGTCAAGAATCCATCGAATTGAAGATCTAGCATCATCGTTTGCTGGAATAGGCATATCAGTTAAATCAGGATCACAATCGGTATCTACTAAACATATAGTTGGAATACCAAGTTTAATACATTCTTGTACAGCTGTAGATTCTTGTTGCTGATCAATGATTATGACTATATCTGGTAAACCTGTCATATATTTAATACCATCTAGATATTTTCGCAATTGAGAAAGTTGTCTTTTTAAAACAGCAGCTTCCTTTTTTGGTAGTTGATTTAATGCACCTGTAATTTCTTTAGATTCGAGTTCTTTAAATTTCTGCAATCGAGTTTCAATAGTAGACCAGTTAGTTAACATACCACCAAGCCATTTTTCATTAACATAGTGACAGCGAGCTCTTTTAGCAGCTGCAGCAATTAAATCGGCCGCTTGATACTTAGTTCCTACTAAGAGAAACTGTTTTTTTTTTTGTGATGCATTAGCAACAAAATCACATGCCTCGGATAATAAACGTGCTGTTTGAGCAAGATGTATAATATGAATACCTCTTCTTTCAGCAAAAATATAAGGTCCCATTTTTGGATTCCATTTTCGAGCTTGATGACCAAAATGAACTCCTGCTTCCATCATTTCTTCTAAGCTGATATTCCATTGTGTTTCTTTCATAGAAAATGTCTTGTTAATTAAGTGATGTAGATTTTGCATAGCAACTTATGTTACTTAAGGCAGATCTATGGATTTGTTTACCTAGTTTCGAATTTTTGTGATAACAAATATAAGACTTTAATATTAATCTAAATATATAAAAAAATATAGGTTACTATATCAAAAGCTACATTGTTAAATACAATATTGTACAAATTAACTGTAAGATAAATTAGTTATGTTACATATCAATACACAAACATTTTATTGGTTTTTAGTATATTCAAACTAAAAATAACAATTTCTTTCAATAGTGTTATAGTGAATTTTTTTTCTTATAGGTAATAATTTTTTTATTGATTCTGGTAATAAGATTTTTTCTTTTTTTGAATGAATAGATTGTTCTATTGGATTTCTTAATTGATTATGCAGCCAATCTCTTTTTTTTAAGAAAGGTTTACAAAGACAAAATGTATGTCTCAGTTCTTGAGAAAAAAAATTTTGTTTATGCTGATGAATATGCATTTGCTTATTATCAAACAAGATTATTGGGATACCAACTTGTTGACACCCTGTTCCTGCAGGGATCATATTACTAAGTAATACATTCTCTTTCAAGCCCTTCAGCCAATCTGTTCTCCCTTGAATAGCGGATTTGCTAAGTACTGTAATTGTCCTTTCAAAACTGGCTTCAGAGAGAAAACTATTTGTGTTTAGAGAAGCTTTAGTAATACCTAGTAATATTGGTTTACAGGAAAGTGGTGTTTTAAGCACACGATTGATGCGTCGTGCTTTTGCAATTTCAATCAATTCTCCTGGAAAAAAAACACCTATAGCATCATAAGGCAAAGAAGTCCTAATAACGCCTTTTTGCGAAATAGCTGTAAGATCAGTATTTTCGACTATCATAACTTTACAACTCATTTGTCGAACAATAACTTCTACATGTTTATCAGAAATATAAACCCCTTGCGATAAATATACTTTTTGCACTTGATCTACTGTTTCAATTTGACTATATTCAAGTGCCTTTTGAGCTCGATTAATAGATGCTTGAGATAATAATAAATCAATTTGTGTAAGATTTCCTACATATTGACGTAGCTTTTCTTTAATACGTCCTACCAAATATTCAAAACGTAAATATAAATTAAAAACAACTTCATTCCCTAAACGAGCTTCTAAAAGTTGTTCTGCTTTGGGTAAGCCTTGGATAATATCACTAGCTTTCAATCTTTCATAAACAAAAGTAATTAAAGTATCTCCTTCATTAATAATTTGTTTATGATAAGCATGGACTGTAGTCCCTTTAGTAACCAAATACAGCTTTGCCAAGCGAAGAATTAAATGTTTTTCAGATACAGCTAAAATATGACCAGATTCAGGTAATCCTCGATCATAACCAAATATTTTAGCACCTTTACATATAGATTGTCCTAAATTAACAGGAAGGCGATTATTGTAAAATCTGCCTAATATATTATAAAAAAGAAACAATAAATGTTGAGAGATTAATGGATATTGGGTACTATCTTCAATTTTTTTATTTTGAAGAATAATTGGAATTAACTTTTGTCTACAAATAACTGAATTGTCGTAGTTGTCTTTGTTTTTGAACACTATTTGACATACAAGATTTCTTATATAAGAATAATTCTTATCTTGAAAAAGTAAATTTAAACTACCTATCAATCCGTGTTTAAATTTAAAACAAATATATGATTTATAATCTTGAGTGTCTGTATTAACAGAGAAATTATTGATCAATTGATTTTCTTTTTTATTACAAGATACATAATTCGGTATATTGAATTTAGAAAAAAAACTATTAGATTGATTAATTATAGAATTTTTATTTATGAATTTTTTATTTAAATCTAATATGGGAATATTAAATTGATCACCTGCCGATAACATAAGTATCCATTTATTCTTGTTGTTTATAATACATATCGATCCTGTATTAATACTAATTATTTTTTTTCTATCAATCAAATATTGTAGAACTGACCTTTTTGTTAAAGATAAAGATGGCCAAATCACTTTATATTGGTTAATTACATGATTAGTTTTCCCTATAGGCACATTCGTTTGTAAATAATCTTGAGATTTATATAAAAACGAAACATTTAAAGTATCTCCTGAAATTTTATTTAAGCGACCTGAAAAAACCCATATATAATCTGTTTTTTCGACTGTAGATCTCAGATGACTACGCGTAGACGTAAAATCAAGCCAAAAATTAAATCGTGTTTGAGATGACAGGAGTTCAAGTAAAGTCGATTTTTTATCAGAAAATGGACGAAGATTGGTATGTTCATAGTACACTTCGCCTTGAATATTCGAATAAATATCTTTTTCAACTTTTTCTTTTAAAGGAGCTATACTAGCACGTACTTCTGCAATTAATTGTCTAGAATGAACATATTGATGATTTTTTACAAGTAATAAACTATGTTGGGGAACATTTAATATATGTTTTTTGCCACTATCATTTTCTAATATAACTGAAAAAGCTTGAGGGCATGTCCATGCAGGACGTCCATGACGATTTCGTGTCAATTGAATATTATGGGTATCAAAATGAATAATGCCATTAAAAGGAGCTCGTACATGGTCAGCTACATCTCCAGTAAAAACACCTCCTGTATGAAAAGTACGTAAAGTAAGTTGAGTTCCGGGTTCACCAATTGACTGTCCTGCAATAATACCGATAGCGGCTCCTAATTCTACTAGACTGCCATAACTTAGATCCCAACCATAACATAGTTGACAAGCTCTAGGCATACTCTGACAAGTCAAAGGAGATCTTACAAAAATTTCATCTTTTGCAACAGTTAAACGACTAGCTAAATCTGGTGCAATATCTTGATTTCGAACTGCAATACAACGTTGATTAAAATAAACACTCCGTGCTAATACGCGTCCTATTAATCTATCTTGTACAGAAAGTAAAATATTAGATCCTTTTCCATCTTGTATAGCACGTAGACGAATACCTTCAAGAGTTTTACAATCATGGTTACGTACAACAACATGTTGTACTACCTCCACTAGACGACGTGTTAAATACCCTGCATCAGCAGTACGTACTGCTGTGTCTACTACACCTTTACGCGCACCATAACAAGAAATAATATACTCGGTTAAAGATAAACCTTCTCGAAAATTGCTATGTATTGGTAAATCAATAATATTTCCTTGAGGATTCGACATTAACCCACGCATACCAACTAATTGATGTACCTGCGATATACTTCCTCTAGCGCCTGAGAAAGACATCATATGGACTGGATTTAGTGGGTCAGTAGTTCTAAAATGAGCATTCATTTCACGTTTTAGATATTCACTAGTAGTATGCCAAGTTTCTACCACATGACGTAATTTTTCGACTGCATGAATAGACCCACGCCAGTATTGTTCTTCAGATGTATGTACCTGGTACTCTGCATCTTGAATAAGCCAAGTTTTTGATGGAGTAGTTAACAAGTCATCAATTCCTAAGGAAATACCTGCTTGAGTAGCATGTCTAAAACCTAAAGTTTTTAGTTGGTCTAATACTCGTGCCGTACACTCACTTCCAAGGTACGTCATAAGTCTACCAATCAGTTGTCTCATGCCACCCTTATCCATCACTTGATTATAGAATATGATATTTCCATACTCTGTTGCGAGCCGTGTCATAAGTCAACACCTCCATCAGATAAAAAAAACAAGTGAAGCTTACAATAAATATAAAAACCAGTTTTAAGTTGGATCTAACATAAAATAAGAAATGGATGAACAAATAAAATATAACAAAATCTTAGCTAACTATCTATACTGTTATAATCATTTTTACGATTTAATATACTTTATATGTTCTTGAACAGATTGTTGAATTTGTTGATTAAATGCCACACGACCTGCAGTAGTCAAAATATATTTACTAATGTTACGCCCTTCCGTATTAGTTCGAATGTGAGAATGTTCATATATATTTAACATATTTCCTAAAGGTTCATATTGAACTTCTATAGGAATTTCTCGCAAAGAAATCACAGATGCATAATGAGATTCCCATCGAAGCCATAAAAAAGAAGATGGAGTTATATTTTTTTTATCTAAAGCAATTAAAACATCATCAAAATCATAGAATATAGGAAATCTATACAAATTTTTTGCTACTGGGTTTCTACAATTTAATTGACGATTACCATAAATTCCCAAAGAACTTTCAAGAGTTAATATATATAATCCAAGAAGCATATCTTGACTAGGGACCGTAACTGCTCTTCCGGTAGCTGGTGAAAGCAGATTTGCTTGCGACCACATAAGCATACGAGCTTCAACTTGAGCTTCCCATGATAAAGGAACATGAACTGCCATTTGATCGCCATCAAAATCAGCATTAAATCCTGAACATACTAAAGGATGTAGGTGAATTGCACGTTCTTTAACTAAGATAGGTTGAAATGCTTGTACTCCTAATCGATGTAGTGTAGGTGCTCGGTTTAATACTACTAAACGATTTCTAATAACATTTTGTAAGACTTTCCAAACAATAAATTGCTTATTATAAATCATGTTTTTTGCAGCTCTTAAATTAGGTGCTAATTGTTTAGCAATTAACTCACGAATAACAAAAGGTTGAAATAACTCAATAGCCATTTCTCGTGGCAAACCACATTGATGCAAGGCTAAAGAAGGACCTACTACAATTACAGAACGACCAGAATAATCTACACGTTTACCTAATAAATTTTCTCTAAATCGTCCTTTTTTCCCTTTTATTAGAGCTGAAAATGATTTATAAGCTCTTTTATTATTATCTCGAAAAGTTGGTGCTCCCATTCCATTGGCTAAGAGAGCATCTACAGCTCGTTGTAAAGACTCACGTTGTAATCGTGCAACCAACCCTGCAGGCAATACAGTTCCCTGGTAAGAAAGCCACATTAAAAGTTCTTCATTTCTAAACAAAACTTTTCTATAAAGTTCATTTAAATCAGAAGTAATCAGTTGTCCTTCTCTAAGTTCTACAATAGGTCTTAAGTCAGGTGGCAAAACCGGCAATACTGACAGAACCATCCACTCAGGCTGAATTTTAGCTTGTATGAGATCTCGCACAATCTTGGTGCATCTAGTGATTAACCTTTTTTCGCGCTGTATGTCTGCATTATGTTTAATATGTTTATATTTCCCAGAAACTGGATGCCACATTTTTTCAGTTTGTTCTGCTAATTTTTTCCATCTTTCTTGAAGACGAAATAATTTGTTTTGCAGATTCAAATTCATTAACATCCTTTGGATTGCGTATCCACCAGTGATAATTTCTCTACTTTCACATATATGAAACCATCTAGAAAGAAATAACCATAATATTCTCAACCAAGATACATCAAAACGACTACAAGTCAATCTAGGTTCAAGAACAGGTTGATATGCTAATCGTAATAAACGTTCACGTGCTAATACAATCTTATTAGCTAAATTTGTATCATTTAATATGGCTCCTTTAGGTTTTAGTATATGTTTACGTGTTAACAAACGTCTACGTGTTAATACGCGCTTATATGCTATTTCATGTGCACCTTGAGTCAGACTTCCCAAAAGTCTAAGTTGTGAAGAAATACCGGGACCAATAATAAAAGAATCACAATATACTAAACTTTCTATATCTTTTAAAGGCATTTCTAATAAATGGGCAATATAACTGGGACGATTTTTTAAATACCATACATGAGTAACTGGAGAGGCTAATTGAATATACCCCATTCTGTATCTTCGTACTCTAGATTCGGTTAATTCAACACCACAGTTCTCACAAAAATTTGGGTGATCTGTTTCATTAGACATACCCTGATATTTCCCACAAGCACACATGCCACTTTTTGTAGGTCCAAAAATACGTTCACAAAATAAACCATCTCGTTCAGGTTTATGAGTCTTGTAATGTATAGTATGAGGTTTACTAACACGTCCAACCACTTCTCCATTAGGTAAAATTCTTTCTGCCCAGCTACGAATTTGCTCAGGAGAAGCTAATCCTACACGAAGATATTGGTAATTATCTGAATGAGTCATAGATAATCCTGTATTTTATAAAAAAAATCAAAATATCTTTTGAAAAAACAATTTATTTGATTTAATTAGATTTTATGTATTTCTTTCGAGCTAATTTTGTTAAAACATGAAAAATTTAAAAACAAATTAGACTAATTTTTCCTGTGTGATTAATTGTCTTTCAGATACAGTATTATAACTAATTTCAATTCCTAAACAACGAAGTTCTCGAATCAATAATCGAAAACTATCGGGTGGATTTTTAGGTTTGGGAATTGGATCTTTGGCTACAATGGTTCCTAAAACTTTGGAACGTGCTATAACATGATCTGACTTAATAGTCAACATTTCTTGTAACATGTATGCTGCACCAAATCCTTCAAATGCCCAAACTTCCATTTCTCCTACTCTTTGTCCTCCCCTATTAGATCGTCCTCGTAGAGGTTGTTGTGTAACTAGTGCATATGGACCACTAGAACGTGCATGAATTTTATCATCTACTTGATGAATGAGTTTCATCATATACGCTATTCCCACTGTTATAGGTTGATCAAAAATTTCTCCTGTTCTACCATCAAATAAGAAACTTTTGCCAGGACTGGTAGATTCAAATAACCAAGGATGTCCAGTTAATTTCCTTGCATTATAAAGTTCAGAAAATACTAACTTGCGAGAAGATTCTCTTTCATATCTCTCATCAAATGGCATAATCCGATAGTGTTTATTTAAAAAATTTCCAGCTAAGCCTAATAGACATTCGAAAAGTTGACCAACGTTCATACGAGATGGCACTCCTAATGGACTAAGGACCATGTCTATTGGTGTTCCATCCTGTAAATGAGGCATATCTTCTCTAGGTAGAATTTTTGAAACAATCCCTTTGTTACCATGGCGACCTGCGACTTTATCACCAATTTGTATTTTTCTTTTTTGTAATACATAAACATGTACACTTTCTGTAAAATTATTTTGCTGTTCTACCCAACGTATATCTATTACTCTACCTCTACCACCTGGAGGCAACTTTAGACAGCTTTCTCTAGTAGTAATTGCTTGTACACCAAATATAGCTTGTAATAACTTCCCTTCAGGAGAGCGAAGCGAAGATTCTGATTCTAGAGGAGCCAGTTTGCCTACCAATACATCGCCTGGTTCAACCCATGAACCTAAAGAGACAATTCCATTTTGATCCAGATGTCTTAATACATGTTTATCCAAATGAGGAATTTCTCTAGTTATTATTTCACTTCCTTCGCTAGTTTCTTGGACTAAAATTTCATATTTTTCAATATGTATTGAGGTGTAAACATCTTCATTTACTAAACGATCACTGATAAGAACAGCATCTTCAAAATTATATCCTTCCCATGGCATATAAGCAACTAATACATTTTTCCCTAAAGCTAACTCTCCTCCTACCGTTGCAGCACCATCTGCTAGAAGTTGACCTTGTCTAATAACAGTGTCTGTATCCACTATAGGCCTATGATGAATACAAGTGCCATTATTAGATCTTTCATAGTTCAGTAATTGAGTTGTTAACTCCTCACCATCTTTGTTCAATAAAATAACTTCTTTGCCATCTACGTATTGAATTTTTCCATCTTCTATAGCAGTCAAGACAGTCCCAGAATCTAAACCAATATGTGCTTCTAATCCTGTACCTACTATAGGTTTTTCGGGTTTAATTAAAGGTACTGCTTGACGTTGCATATTTGAACCCATCAGTGCACGATTAGCATCATTATGTTCTAGAAAAGGAATTAAAGAAGCACCTATAGCAAAATATTGTATAGGTAATATGCTCCGGAAATGAATTTGATCCCAAGACATACTCACAAATTCTTGTTGGTATTGAGTTGAAGTAGATCTTTCTTGCCATATTTGGCCTATTGCAAGACGATTATTAGTACCAATTCGAAAACGTTCATCTTCTCCTGCACGAACATAAATTGTATGCTGATCTTTTAAATTACCAGAAATTCTTTGTAATGGATTTTCTATTACTCCTTGAGAATTTACTCGTGCACAAGTGGCTAAAGATGAAATAACTCCTGCATTCATTCCTTCAGAAGTTTCAATTGTACAAATACGTCCATAATGACTAGGATGAATATCTCGTGTTCGAAAACTAGCAGTCCTTCGTGTTAGTCCTCCTGGTCCCAGAAAACTTAATTTTCTTTTATGAGCCATTTCTGCCAATGGATTCGTTTGATCCAAAAATTGAATTAGTTCATGAGACCCAAAAAACTGACTGAAAACATGAGTTAAAGGCCTAGAACCTATAAGACTTCTTGGAGATAATAAACGTTTAGATGAAGTTGTTCTTCTCAAAGCGCGTCTTACTTGTGTCTGTAAATCTATCAAAGCTCCTTTAAGTTGTTTTCTTAGCATATCTGCTACAGAATTAACATGTTTGTTTTTTAAATGATCGATATCATCAATATACCCAATACCTGAACTAATTTTTATTAATAAATCTGCTGCTGCTATTAAATCTTGAGGCAATAATGATTGTTCTTCTTCATAAATATCTAAACCAAGTCTTTTATTTAGATTACAGCGTCCAACATTTCCAAGTTGATAAATATTATTACATAATTGTTTTATTTGATCAGTAATCAACAATGGATTAGGTTTAGGTTTAGGTCCTGGTAATTGTTTATATAAATAAATTAATTCTAATTCACGTTCTTTCTTATTTTCTAATGCATCTAACAATTCATCTAGTTTTTTAGTACGAGATTTTATCCAATCAGGAATATGTTTAATTTCTAATCCTAAAGCAACTAAAAGTAAGACAAGGGCTACTTTATGTCTATTATTTACACGAACTGAAAGACGACCTTTTTTATCAATTTCTAATCTGAGTCTTTTATCTGAATCCAAACAAAGAATAGTACCAGTATAGATACCATCTCTATTAAGAGTATAATAAATACCTGGATTCCTTACAATTTGATTAACAATTGTCCAAGAGACACCATTAATCACGAAAGTTCCTCGCGGAGTCATTAATGGAATACTTCCAAGACATACAGTTTGAATTCTAGATTTTCCGTTTTTTATGTTAGTAAGTTTAACTGGGACGTACAAATCGGCGGCATATGTAGTAGATTGATAAACAGCTTCTCTTTCAGTCAAAGAAGGTACACTTAAACGATATTGTTCACCAATTAATTCAAATTCCAATTCTTGACCAGTATCTTTTATGATTTCAAAATGGTTTAATTCTTCTAAAATACAATTTTCTAAAAAAAAACGAAAATTATCTACTTGAATTTGAAGGAAATCGGGCAATACAAACATACTTCTATTATTAATTGAGTTACACATCCCCCCCTCCCCATTAATTGTGACTTCTTATTCTGAAATTTTTACTATAAATAACTAGAATCCTATCTATATAAAAATATAATCAATATAAATATATATATCCACACAGAAATTCAATTCTATTAAAACTACATCATGTTTTCAATACTCTCGCAATATAAGCATAAATATATCTTACCAGATCTTTTTTTTTATATTTACTAATTATATAAGATTAATTTTGTATAAAAAAATAAAATTCTTGACTCAATAGATAAAACAGATTATGATGTATCTGTATGGCCAGATGAATGGTAATCGAAAATCTAACTTCAAAATATATAAACTTAGATTCATAATAAATAATAAGGAAAACATTTAAGGCGACATGGCCAAGTGGTAAGGCAGAGGATTGCAAATCCTTTATCCCCAGTTCAAATCTGGGTGTCGCCTATTATTGGAAATCGCAAATACTGTTACTGTTTTTAAAATAAAATATATAAAATTTATCTATTGAATAGTATGTTATTTTATAATCGTGACTATGAGTTCAGAACCTTAAACCTATATATAAATTTGGGTTGTACTACCATGCTTTCTTTGAAAAAGAATCGTGATGCTCTATAGGATGTATAGCCTGACACTTTGTTTTTCTTCAAATCTATCATGAATAGCACTTCCCTGAAGTTTATTGTACTCTATATTAGATATGTACGCAAGTTCTAATTTCATATTCCTAAGCCAGTTTTTAATGAAAAATTATTTGTCAATGCGCAGATAGAAAAGATTTATAAAAAAAAACAAAGAACCCTTGGCAGTTGAGATTGTGACTGATATGATTACAAACAGAAATATTATTGCAGCATAAAAATAAAGGGGATTGTTATGGACATTATTAGTCTTGGTTGGGCTTCTTTAATGGTAGTATTTACCTTTACTCTTTCTTTGGTTGTATGGGGACGAAGCGGTTTATAATATAATTATTTTTTAATATATTAAAAAATAATTATAGTTATTAATAATATGTACTTGTTTATATTACAAGTACATATTATTAATATATATTTTGATTAGTATTATGAAATCATCTTGATGTTTTTATAAATCTAATCTACATAATCAATTGGGAAGCTGTAATTGATTGCTTCCCAATTACTCATTGTGTGTAAGACTGATAATAATTTTATTTCCTGGTAAGGAGTATCTGTATTTAGAATATATTTTTGTTTTAATATGTTTTTTTTTTTTTTGAAAGAATTTTGTAGCATCTGATTATTATCCTGAAATATATTATTTTTGTTATATTGTATACCACGTAACCACAAGCTTTCTCCAATAAAAAATATAGCGGTTCCACTTGATAATATTTGGCATAATAATAAAATAGGATCTAATCGCCAACCTTGAAAAATTAAAATTCCTCCACATAAAAGTCCTACCGAAGAAAAAAACAAATCATAATCTCTAGATACATCAGGCTTATTAGTTCTAACTAAATATAATACTAGTGCAACAATGGTGACTACCATACCTACAATTGTACTAGGTCCTAATTCCATATGAATCATTTTTTTATCTATTTAATATAGTGATATTGATATAGTCTTATGAATCGATTAATTCAAATATAAACAAAATCTTTTCAGTTTTGATTTTGTTCTATCAAAATAATGTTACGTTATTTACATAAAATATGGTTAAATATTATTTTGATTGTGGACTTTGGCCAAATATATCAAACAATTTAGATGGCGCTCTTCTATATAGAAGAGCGCTGATATTACAATTCTACTAATTTAAGTAACCGGAAATAAATTAAAATTCAGCTATTGAGAATTAGCTTTGTGCTTCAGTTTTGACATACAAGATAATCAAAAATGCGGTAGGAATAAGGATAAATAGGGCGGTAGCAATTACTGCAAGAATGTTAACTTCCATAATCTATAGAGATTTAAGTAATAATATTCCAAGAACTCGAGAATCTCATAATTAAAAAAAATACCAATTGATATATAGATTTACATATAAGCAACTAAAACTTAATTGATATCTCAATATATCTTGTTAACATTGTAACGATATACTCAGACTTAGTACGACTAAAAATACTATCAATTTAAGTATTTAACTTGCTTCTGTAATCAATTATTATAAAAAAAGAACATAGGGTTCTGTATCAGATAACATATGTGTGCCTTGGAGAGGACTCGAACCTCCACGCCTCTCAGCACGAGATTTTGAGTCTCGCGTGTCTACCATTTCACCACCAAGGCTATCCTTAATACAATTGTACTTAATATAGCAATCCTTTGCCAATATTCCATAATATTTGTTATATTATCAAAAATATGCTCTGTATATATTTTAAAAAAAATATCATTTTAAACTTTTTGCTTAGGCTTTTAAAGCCTAAGCAACAAGTTTAAATTATCACACACTTTGGTAAACTATTCATTGTGATAAATAAAATCAACTGAATAGATACAAGGATAAGGATGAATAACAATTTATAAAATGGTATCTAGATCATGAAAAAATGCAAATAGACAGTATATAGATTTATACAGAAAGAAAATTACTAATTAAAACACTCTGTTGTGCTGTCACTATAATAGGATTGATTATAATTCCTAAAACAGTAGAGGCTAATACGCACAAGGTTACACCTAATTCAATTGAACTATTTGGTATAAAAGAAAAAGATGGTGCTGTATAATCTCGCACATATATAGACATTTCTTTGGCTTCTTTTGTCATCATTGCTTTAATGACTCTTAGATAATAATAAAGAGAAATCACACTGGTAAAAAAACCTGTATAAACAAGTAAATATAAACCAGATTTCCAACCACTCCAGAACAAATATAATTTTCCGAAAAATCCAGCTAAAGGAGGCATCCCTGCTAAGGATAAAAGACATATAGTCAGACAAAAAGCTAACCAAGGATCTTTTAAGTATAACCCTGTGTAATCACGGATTTGATCTGTACCAGTACGTAGTCCAAAAATAATAACGCAAGCAAATGCGCCCAAATTCATAAACATATAGGTAATCAGATATGTGATAATACTAGCATATCCATCAGAAGTCCCAGCTACAATTCCAATAATCAAATAACCCGCTTGACTAATAGAAGAATAGGCAAGCATACGTTTAATACTTGTTTGTGTCACTGCAATTAAATTTCCAATAATCATACTTAATACCGCTAGTATTTCTAAAACTAGATGCCATTCATTGGCTATAGTTGGAAATACAATGCTTAAGATTCTAGTAGTTAATGCTAATCCTGCAGCTTTGGAACCTACGGATAAAAATGCAACTACTGGAGTAGGAGATCCTTCATATACATCTGGAGTCCATTGATGAAAAGGAACTGCAGAAATTTTGAATCCTATTCCTACGACGATACAGACAAAAGCTACCCATATCCCGAAAGAATAAGAAGGTTGATTTGTGATTGTATTTAATAATTCAGGAAGTTGCAGTTTCCCTCCAGAAAGTCCATATAACCATGACAAACCATAAGCAAGAATTGATGAACTTGTACCTCCCATTAATAAATATTTTAATGCAGCTTCATTAGAACGTATATCTCTTTTTGCATAGCCAGCTAATAAATATGATGACAAGCTTAAACATTCTAAAGAAACAAAAATAGTCACCATATCATTTGCGCCACATAAGAACATTCCACCTACAGTAGCTGTTAATAAAAAAATTAAAAATTCTGATAGAGCCATACCAGAACGACGAATATATTCGGTAGATAAAGGAATACAAAGTGCTGATGATAAAGCTATAAGAGCACGAAATGCTATACTAAATCCGTCGACTTGAAAACTTCCAAAAAAACTAGTGTAGGGATTTTGATTCCATTGTAATAGTAGGACAGTGGTAGCTGCTAATAAGCTGATCACAGAAATACTAGACAACCAATGTGGTTTTTTAAAAACCACATCTATGATCAAAATAATTAGCAGAGATAGTATTAGAATACATTCTGGTAGAATAGTGACTACATTTTGCAAAGCAAATAACTTATCAATTTCCATAAAAGTATGTTTTATGACGGTATTTTATAACTTCTAATGTTAGTTGAAAATAGTTCATTTACCATTTCTTTCAAATCTTAATATTATGAAGCTATATTGATTCTGAAACTAATTCTATATATTAGTTTGAATTATTTAAATTAATATTTTTTACTGATTCATTCAATCTAATATTAAACTAAAAATCTTGTATTTGGAAAAATATTAACAAGAAAATATTATTTAATAAAAAAATTGAATATATTTATTATTAAATAATATTATTTTTATAATACAAATAAATTTTATGTCTCATTAATATAAAATAGTGTAAAAAAAATTATATATTTTTAATTAAAAATATACATAAAAATCATGTTCTTGAAAAAAATTTTATTTCATAGCTAAGTTAAATTGTATTGTTCAAATAATTCTTTATTTGATATTTAACTTATCTAAAGACAAAGATACCCCTAACGGGGTATCTTTAATTTCACATCATTTTTTAAAAATTGATATCAGTTCTAAGTTAACTATAGTTAACAAGATGAATCTCACAAATTTCACGTGAAAATCCAGATACTTAGTATTAGATAATTTTTAATGATATTTGACTAAAAGAGTTCTCAACTAAAAATGCATTATTCTAAATATCTATGTGCAATTAATTAACACTATAGTCGATATTAACGAAAATGAGCAAAAGCTCTGTTTGCTTCTGCCATACGATGAGTTTCTTCTCTTTTCCGAATTGCATTCCCTGTTTGACGAGCAGCATCCATTAATTCATAACTTAATTTAAATGCCATATTACGTCCAGGTCGTTTTCTTGCAGCACTTAAAATCCATCGAATTGCTAAAGCTTTCCCTTGAGCTGGTTTAATTTCTACCGGGACTTGGTAAGTAGATCCACCTCTACGTCTGGCTTTTACTGCTACATTTGGTGTAGTTCGTCGAACTGCTTGTCTAAGAACAGCAAGAGGATTTTTTTTAGTCTTATTTTGAATATTTTTCATAGCTCTATATAGAATTCTATAGGCTAAATTTTTTTTTCCATTTTTTAAAATTCTATTTACAAGCATATTTACTAATCTATTTCGATACACTGGATCAGGTTTGGCTGGTCGTTTTTCAGCAGTACTTCGACGTGACATAAAACAATAGAAAATCAATTTTGAATTATATAAATACCAAATATTATATTATTTAGGACGTTTTACTCCATATTTGGAACGTCCTTGTTTACGATCCTTAACTCCTATTGAATCTAAAGTTCCTCTTACAATGTGGTATCTAACTCCTGGTAAATCTTTTACCCTTCCACCTCTTACTAAGATAACAGAATGTTCTTGTAAATTATGACCAATACCAGGGATGTAAGCAGTAACTTCAAATCCAGATGTAAGACGTACTCTTGCTACTTTTCTTAATGCGGAGTTCGGTTTTTTAGGAGTAGTAGTGGAAAAGTTGACAATTAAGTTACCTCAATTGTCACTTTACAAAACCGCACATGAGACTTGCACCTCATACGGCTTCTCGTTGTAATTGTTTTGTACAATATTACTATATTAAATCATACATGCCTTCAATAAATATGTTATCAGTGCTTGTTTTATTTTATATTATTGTTCGTATGAATTGAATGAATTTGTATTTGGTATCAAAATTTGAATTAAAATGCAATTAAGCTCAATTCTTATTTTGAATATATTTTGTTGTTATTGACTGTTAAGAATTTTTATAAATTAAGTATAAATAAGGAATGTTTTAATATTTGAAATTATATATAAATTATCCTATAATTATATTTTGTCTGGATAATAATAGGAATTATGAATTATTTTATGACCTTGTTTCCCATTATGATAAATTCCCCATCTAACTAAATATTTATATAATATATGATTTAAATCGATGTATTGATTTCGACATAGATTATTATAAAAGTATTGATTCCAATGTCTGATATTTTGATTCAAAATATAAATTAATTGTAATAAATCTTTCATTTTATTACGATTAATAATGTATTTTAAATTATTAATATATTTTTGTTTAAAAATTTTATTCAATATTTTTTTTATAAAAACATGTATTTCCGCTTGTGGTATTTTATATCTATTATTTATATATTGGTATGTCAGAAGTCTTAATTCATAATCTGCATTGAAAAATACAAAATTTTGACCGTTCAGTTTTATAATACTATGAAATATAGTAAAATTATATGGCTTTATATTAATTTTCATTTTAGAAAACCACTGATGAGTTATATATTGACATGCTTGTAACGATAAAAGATCTCTGCTTGTAATCAGTAAATTATTTCTATAATGGGTAATTTTCAACCTTTTTATAGTATTTGTAAATATTGGTTTATAAAGATTTAATGTACATCTTTTAATATAATCTTTTAATTGGGGAATAAATAATTTGAAAAGCCAATGTCTAAAAATACTTGTATACTGTTCACTTATTTTCACAGTATTTTTAAGATATTGTGTCTGTAAATCAATTTTCACACATTTTCTCAATGCAAACTGTATATTTTTTTTTATACAGATAGAGTCTATTATTTTGGCTAATAATAGGTAGTTATAAATAGATGGTGGTTTTACTTGTAACACATAAGAAGATGTATGATTTTGCAAAAATTTGTTTTTGTTTTCGTTTATATATTTGGAAATAAAAATTTCCCATTCAATTTCTAGCATAGTCTTAATTAAATTTTTCATACAGATTTTTACTTGTTTTCATAACAATCATAGCATATTTAAATTAAAACTTTTGAAAGATTACCCATAACTTCTTATTTCTGTTTTATAGGTTCGCGTTTGGATTTGAAATATCATCTGAATAAGATAATATGATGATCAAGTTCATATGTATGATTAACTAATTTTTACAAATTTCAACATATAGATCATTTTCCTATTTGCAAACTCTTTACAATTACACGGGCTAATGTCAGTTAATCTATGCAATTATGTAGGTAAATAGCTCATATTAATCAGAACTTTCATGCTATGTAAAAATATGTTGGGATTAAATAATCCTATTTTGAGTCCCATCTTGTTTTGTTAGAGATGTGTGTATTTTTTATTGTATTTTAAGATGCTCATAAAAATATATACAAAATAATGAATACAATAAATTTATATTTATTTTTTATTTAAGTTGAATTGATATGAACCCATCAGATATTATGTTCTAAGTCTTGAATTTTTTAAAACAATTATTATCCTTCTTATCTATTATTAAGAAGGAGTAGGGACAATCAGACTTGAACTGACGACTTCCACCATGTCAAGATGGCACTCTACCACTGAGTTATGTCCCTTTTTTTTCTATTGTAAAAAAACTCTCTTTCTATATATGTGTATATGTATGCAATAAAAATATGTAGATTAATGCTAATAAAAATTATATAACAGTCGCCCCAGGTAGGACTTGAACCTACGACCAATCGGTTAACAGCCGACCGCTCTACCACTGAGCTACTAAGGCTAAGTTTATTAGTGACATAATTTTACCCAAAAATACAGTTTATGACAATAAATAATTTTTTCTAATCAATCTGAAAGAAGAGCAGAGTACACTTGTGATATGACTACCCTAAGAAATGATTTGAACCAAAAATCGACATATATATTTCACGAATTTATAGAAATGTTTATACTTGAATATAATTTATATTGAAAATGTAAATAGCATCCATGGCTGAGTGGTTAAAGCACCCAACTCATAATTGGGCAATTCGCGGGTTCGAGTCCTGCTGGATGCATCCTATCTCCCATATTATAATATAAGAGGGAAAAGGAAAAAATTAAGTTTCTGTTTTGTTTCAAAAAATGTTTGTTTTGTTATATAATAAAAATTTTCTAGATCTTAAGTATTGAGTTTGTTTCAAACAAGCGAAAATTATTCAGTTTATTATTAGAATTTGTAATATATTAATTAAAAACATGAAATAGTTTTCAACTTTTTTACCAAATTCCTTAATTACAATCATTCATTGTAATATAGTTCACTAGAATTGCAATATGCTATTTTTATATTAATTATATTGAACAAGAACATAATTAATTATATCCTAAATATAAAAATAATTAGGATTTAAAGAATAATAAATTATTTTTATATTTATTGTAATTTACAGAATTCTTGACAGACTGTTGTCCTTAAATAGATATGAATGATTTGAAATCTTCTAGTAAATAAAAAAAAATTATGATAGATTACATAAAATCTCCTGTTCTTAAATTAAAGAATATTCGTCTTTTAGAAAAAAATCAATATACATTTGACGTAGATCCAAAAGCTACCAAAACTGAAGTAAAAAGTTGGGTAGAAGGTTTTTTTGGAGTAAAAGTTACAGGTATGAATAGTTATAGACCTCCAAGAAAAATGAAACGTATGGGGCCAGCTATAGGATATCCAGTTCGCTATAAACGAATGATTGTTACACTACGTTCAGGTGATTCGATTCCATTATTTTAATCATTGTATAATCACTAAATAATTACTGTATTTTTTTATTTTTATTTATTTTACTTATTATTATGGGCATACGTTCGTATAAAGCTTATACTCCAGGAACACGGAATAGATCCGTATCGAAGTTTGAAGATATTGTGAAAATTAAGCCTGAAAGAAGTTTGACTTCAGGACAACATCGCCAAAAGGGACGCAATAATCGAGGAGTGATCACTAGTCGTCACAGAGGTGGCGGACATAAACGATTATATCGTCAGATTGATTTTAGCCGTAACAAACAAGGAAATATTGGTACAATAGTTAGTATCGAATATGACCCTAACAGAAATGCACGAATTTGTTTAACTGAATATTCTGATGGTGAAAAAAGATATATACTTCATCCTCGTGGAGTTAGTCTTGGAGACGAAGTGAGTTCTGGATCTGATGCTCCTATTTTTCCAGGCAATACTTTGCCTTTGATCAATATTCCTTTAGGGACTATGATTCATAACGTAGAATTTCAGCCTGGAAAAGGTGGACAAATTGCTCGTGCAGCTGGTACGGTAGCTCAAATTGTAGCAAAAGAAGGGCAGCTAGCTACTTTGCGGATGCCATCTGGAGAAGTACGTTTAGTATCTCAAAAATGTTTAGCTACAATTGGTCAGGTTGGTAATGTAGATGCTAATAATCAAAGTTTAGGAAAAGCTGGCTCTAAACGATGGTTAGGTAGACGCCCTCATGTTAGAGGTGTAGTTATGAATGCCGCAGATCACCCTCATGGGGGAGGAGAAGGAAGAGCTCCGATTGGTCGTAAAAGACCATTAACCCCGTGGGGACGTCCTACACTTGGGAAACGAAGTCGACCACGTCATAAATATAGTGAAGCATTAATTTTACGTCGTAGAAAAAATGCGTAATACATATTAAATAATAATAGCAAACGTATAAAATATTAGAAAATAAGTAATTTCATATGGCACGTTCACTAAAAAAAGGTCCTTTTATTGCGGATCATTTATTAAAGAAAATTGAGTATTTAAATGCACAAGAAGAGAAAAGAGTTATTATCACTTGGTCTCGTGCATCAACTATTGTTCCTGGAATGATTGGGCATACTATCGCCGTTCATAATGGAAGAGAACATTTACCTGTTTATATAACAGACCTGATGGTAGGTCATCGATTAGGAGAATTTTCACCTACTCGTACATTTCGCGGACATGCTAAAAGTGATAAAAAATCTCGTCGTTAGGAGAAGATAGGTCATGAATAAAATAAAAAATTCAGAACTAGAGGTACGAGCTTTAGCTAAACGTATTCGCATGTCTCCTCATAAAGTGCGCAAAGTGATTGATCAAATTCGTGGTAAATCATATGAGGAAGCATTAATGTTATTAGAATTTATGCCTTATAGAGCTTGTTATCCCATTTTGCAAGCTGTTTGTTCTGCTGCAGCAAATGCTAACCACAACTTGGGTATCAACAAATCTAATTTATATATTAGTGAGGCTATGGTAGATAAAGGAGTGGTACTAAAGAGATTTCGTCCTAGAGCTCAAGGACGTGGATTTCCGATCAGAAAACCTACTTGTTCTATTACTATAGTAGTAAAAAATCGTGCTTAGATACTAAAAATATCTATTTGGGTAAGTATTAGCATTATAACAATTATTTATTATTTTTAAGGATAAGGAAATGCATGGGACAAAAAATTCATCCACTGGGTTTGCGACTTGGCATTAGTCAAAGTCATTGGTCCAATTGGTTTGCACAACCTCATCAATACTCAGAATTTCTGCAGGAAGATGAAAAAATGCGTAGTTGTATCAAAGAATATGTACGAAAATATGTACGTACGGTTTCTAGTTATGGAGGAATTGCTCGTATTGAAATTCAACGCAAAACAGACGAAATAAAAGTTGAAATATATACAGGTTTCCCTGATTTATTTGTTGAAAGATTAGGACCACGTCTTAAAGAATTGCGACGTGATATTCAAGATAAACTTACTATTTCTAAGAATTTAAAATTTATAATGGCTTTAGCAGAAGTAGAAAAACCATATGCTCAAGCTGCTATTCTTGGAGAATATATTGCCTTACAACTGGAAAGTCGTGTTGCTTTTCGAAAAACAATGAAACGAGCTATTCAGCTTGCTAAAGAGAAAGGTAATGTAAAAGGAATTAAAATTCAGATTGCAGGCAGGCTAAATGGAGCTGAAATTGCTCGTAGCGAATGGGCTCGTGAAGGCCGCGTACCTCTCCAAACTTTGCGTGCACAGATAGATTATTGTCATTATCCTGCACAAACTATCTATGGTGTATTAGGTATTAAAGTATGGATTTTTCAAGATGAATAAATTTTTATTGAATATTCTATAATGACATTTTTGGTGAATATATACTAAAAATGTCATTATCTTTGTTTTCTTGTAATATAAATAATATTGAGTATTATTTAGTAATAATCTTTTTTTAAGATACGCCACAAAGTAATTTTTGTATATTATTTTGTAACATATTGAAAAAAAATGAAAATGTTTTAAGTAGTATTTCTATATTTTTTTATTAATCTTATTATATATTCATTGAATAAGAGGCTGTTATGCTTAGTGTGCGACTCGTATAAATCGGTGAGAATGTCATTGTATTTAACGCATATACAATATGTTTTACACGAATCACTGATTTGCCTCTCAAACAATTTGAGAGGATAGTTCATGACTTATTTCAATAACAAATAACAATCTCTTTATTAGTAGCTTGTTGTTTGATCCCCACAAAACAAAAAGAGATTTTTTTGTCTGTTGTGTAGCGGGATGATAATAAGGTCAGTTTATTTAGCAATATAGTCATAAACTGAATTGTTTGTAACGCATGGTCAATAACAAATCTAACTTTTATTTTGAGGTAGCGAAAATCAGCGATATTAAAATAATATTATTATTTTAATATCTGGTATGGACATAAAAATCCATAAGCTTGAGACCAATTAACACTAAGAGAAAGGTCTTGTTTTTTATCTTATTTTTGATTTGGCGTAAAAAATACAAAAGCTTCGCTACAGAGAAAGGACCTAAACGTAATATGAAAAGTCATGAAAACGATGGAACCTGTGAATATGTTTATAATATTTCTCAATAAGTAAGTATTCATTAGGAAGGATAGCGAAAGAAGCCGTTAAGTTAAAATTTATAACATAAAAAATGGAAAATTCAAATTAATAAGAATATATTAATTAAGATAAAGAATTTCAAACTTTTTGAGCAGATGTTCGCACGTGAATTTTATTGGACATTCTAGTAAGGTATTATCTTTATATTAGAAATAAATTTATTAAAGCCAATAGAAAAAGAAAACAAAAATAATGTATTTTCACGAGGAGCTGGATGAAAAGAAATATTCATGTCCAGTTCTGCAGTAGAGCTGGGAAAATAATATTACCATCGACTATAACCCCAGAAGAACAAAATTTCGTAAGCAACATAGAGGAAGAATGAAGGGAATAGCAACACGGGGAAACCGTGTTTGTTTTGGAAGATTCGGGCTTCAAGCACTTGAACCATCATGGATAACCTCTCGACAAATTGAAGCAGGACGACGTGCTATTACTCGATATGCTCGTCGTGGAGGAAAATTATGGATAAGAATTTTCCCTGACAAACCAATTACGATGCGTCCTGCAGAAACTCGTATGGGATCCGGTAAAGGTGCTCCAGAATATTGGGTTGCTGTTGTGAAACCAGGTAGAATCTTATATGAAATGAGTGGGGTTCCTGAAACCATTGCTCGTGCAGCGATGAGAATAGCGGCTTATAAAATGCCAATAAAAACTCAATTTGTGTTAGCTCAACCATCACAGATTGGAAAATAGTTTTCCAATCTGAAAGGAACAAAATTTTCTATTTCAATTTGTTATACAAGAAAGAATATAATGAATTAGATTTGTACATAACGATATAAATTTAGATATTCAATTGTTTTTTTTACCTGCTTTTCAACAAAGGACAATTAGATGTAGTTATCTATTTTGTTTAAGTAAATAGATAACAAAATATATTTTTATATCAGCATAGTTTTTGGATATGTTTAAATACATCCAAAAACTATGCTGATATAAAATTCATAACTAAACAAGATAAAGATTAATTTCATATAAGTTAATTAAAGTGTATCTAAATTTATAAAACATTTCGAAAATCTAAATGAACAATATTCCAATTTCGATTAATTCAAAATTATTGTGTTTTTTTTTAACATCTTATGCAGGGAGACTAGAAAACTTATGATTCAGCCTCAGTCATATTTAAATGTAGCGGATAATAGTGGAGCACGTAGACTTATGTGTATTCGTGTATTAGGATCAAGTAATCGCAAATATGCTAATATTGGTGATATGATTATTGCAGTTGTAAAAGAAGCTGTACCTAATATGCCACTGAAAAAATCTGAAATTGTACGAGCAGTTATAGTTCGTACTTGTAAAGGTCTGAAGCGTGACAATGGTATGATATTACGCTTTGATGACAATGCAGCAGTTGTAGTAAATCAAGAAGGAAATCCACGAGGTACACGTGTTTTTGGTCCTGTAGCTCGTGAGTTAAGAGAATTCAATTTTACAAAAATAGTTTCTTTAGCTCCTGAAGTACTGTAATTTGTTTAAAATATTTTTTGATTTTTTTCAGTCTCTTGGAAATTGAGAATTTTCGTAAGTATAGTAATTCATATCTTTACAAAAAAATTAAATTGTTCGATTCAATGATTTATTTATAGAAGGTAAGAAAGAAAAAGTAATTTATTTTAATTAGACAAAAGAAGGAGTTATCGTGGGCAATGATACTATAGCAAGTATGATTACATCTATACGTAATGCAAATTTAAGAAAAACAAAAACTGTAGAAGTTCCCGCTACGAATACAACTCGTAGTATTGGAAAAATATTATTGCAGGAAGGGTTCATAGAAGAAGTTAGAGAACGGCAAGAAGGAACAATACGTTGGTTAGTATTAACTTTAAGATATCAAGGTCGTAAACGCAAACCTTATATTACTACAGTACAACGTGTTAGCAAACCAGGTCTTAGAGTTTATTCTAATCATAAAGATATTCCTAAAGTATTAGGTGGAATGGGTATTGTCATTTTATCAACTTCTCAAGGTATGATAATTGACAGAGAAGCACGTGAAAGAAAAATTGGAGGTGAAATATTGTGTTATGTTTGGTAACTTTCATGACTTATATCCACAAGTCATCAGTGGAATACTAATAGAGTAAATCTATGAGGAAACAGAATTTGATTGAAATGGAAGGAATAGTTACTGAATCCCTTCCCAATGCTATGTTTCGAGTTTGTTTAGATAATGGATGTCAAGTCTTAGCTCATATTTCGGGCAAGATCCGAAAAAATTATATACGTATTTTAATAGGAGATAGAGTTAAAGTGGAATTAAGTCCATATGATTTAACTAAAGGACGTATTACTTATAGACTCCGAACAAAATCTCCTAGCTGATAAATAATTTTCATTCAATTATTTTGTTCATGAGTTTAATTGAATGAAAGTATAAATTTTGTCTATGCCTATAATAAAGAAAAAAACAAATTGTTTGAAGACAAATTTTATTGAAAGTATTTTTTTTACTCTATCTTAGAAGAAGAAAAGTTCAACTTTTAATTCAAAAATTCAATTTATTGTAAAAATAAAAAAACATATATGAAAGTAAGAGCTTCAGTACGAAAAATATGTGAAAATTGTAGACTAATTCGTAGGCGCGGTAGAGTCATGGTAGTATGTTCAAATCCTAAACATAAACAACGCCAAGGATAGAAATAGTGAAATATATATTTTTTTTTTTCATAATTCTGATTTTTCAATACATAACTATCTTGATTTATCAAGAAAGAGTGCTGCCTTATTATATAAGAACCAAAGCACTCTTTCTTGAAGGTTATAGAAGGTATGGATATGCCTTATAAAAAATAAAGCAAATATATTGAGAATTCTTTAACTTATAATCAATGCAGAAAAAAAATAGAAAATTATAATTAACTAAAAAATATGGTAAGATCAACAAAAAAAATAAGTCTTCGTAAAGGAAAGAAAAGAGCTCCTAAGGGAGTTATTCATGTTCAAGCTAGCTTCAACAATACTATTGTTACAGTAACAGATGTACGTGGACAAGTAATGTCTTGGTCTTCAGCTGGAGCTTGTGGTTTTAAAGGTGCTAAAAAGAGTACACCTTTTGCAGCTCAGACTGCAGCTGAGAATGCAATTCGTTTATTAATCGATCAAGGCATGAGACAAGCAGAAGTTATGATTAGTGGACCTGGACCTGGTAGAGATACTGCATTAAGAGCTATTAGAAACAGCGGAATTACATTAAGTTTTGTGCGAGATGTAACTCCAATTCCACACAATGGTTGTCGACCACCAAGCAAGCGTCGTGTATAAATTTCTCTATGATTAAAAATATAATATGGAGCAGTCCAATAGTGTTACACTAATACGTCCCAAATGGAGATGTGTCGAAGATAATCCGGAAGAAAATCGTCGTTTACATTATAGCCGCTTTGTTTTATCCCCTCTTTTGCTCGGACAAGCTATGACAATAGGAGTATCTATACGTAGAGCATTGTTGTCAGAGGTTCAAGGAGTTTGTATTACATCAGTAGCAATCTTGAATGCTAGTCATGAGTATTGTTCTCTTGAAGGTGTCAAAGAATCTGTGGATGAAATTCTTATGAATTTGAAACAAATCGTATTTAAAGGTTCAATATTCAAAGCAGAAAACGCTTCTCTGTTGGTACAAGGACCTGGGATTGTAACAGCTAAACATATTCATTTGTCATCTTCAATAGCAGTTGTAGATTCTGATCAACATATTGCTACTCTCACAAAAAATATTTCATTCTCTTTAGAATTAGTGCTTGAAGAAGGCAATTGTGAGAAATTGAAGGAAAAAAAACAGGATCAGAATAGTTGGTTTGAAATATATGGCCATATTCCACCTGTTCAAAAAATAAATTATAGTGTGCATCCTCTTGGAAAATTCCAAACAAGACAAGAACTTTTATTTTTAGAAATTTGGACAAATAAATCTTTGACTCCGCAAAGAGCACTTTACGAAGCTTCTTATAATTTACTTAATCTATTTAATGAGATTTTCCCTGTTTCTACTTCAGACAATTTATCTAATAAACAATTACATATAGATCAAGAAGAAATTTCAAATAATTATAACGATTCGGAAGAATTGTTAACTGTGTTTGATGCTTCTATATCTAATTTATTCCCAAGCAATAATAATTTAGAGAATGAATTTGATAGAAAAAATTTATCTATTGATCAATTAAAATTATCTCCAAGAATTTCTAATTCTTTAAAGAAAGCCAATATATATACTATATCAGATCTTCTCAAATACAATCAAAATGATCTTTTAAAAATTAAAAACTTTGGAAAAAAATCTGTAGAACAAGTTTTATTAGCTTTAGAACAACATTTGAATCTGCAATTAGATTAAATAAGAAAAAAATTGTCAAAATTTGAGACTGATATGTGTCCTTATCATTTTTTTCTTTTCTTGTGATAGTAAAGCGATGCACTCCTATTAGATTGATTTTCAATTTAGAAGAAATGACTGAAAGTCCGCAAGTTAGAAATATAACACTTTTAAACCCTAGGCTAGATTGTGAAAATAAATATGTTTTGTCATATTTTATTAGCTAGTATGTGGGCTTCGTCTTTTCATTTGAAAAGACGAAGCCCACATGCTAAGAATCAATTGAATTTACTTATATTTCAGACTTTTTTTAAAAAAGTCCTAAAGTTAAAGATTGATCGATAGGCAAAACAGCTCCAATTCCTAACCAAATAGCTACCACAGTTCCGATTAAGAAGACAGTTGTCGCTACTGGACGGCGAAATGGATTTTGAAATTTATTAACATTTTCTAAAAAAGGAACTGTTAATAAACCTACAGGTACACCTGCCATTAATAGTACTCCCAAAAGTTTATTTGGAACAGTACGCAAAATTTGAAATACAGGAAAAAAATACCATTCAGGTAAAATTTCTAAAGGCGTTGCAAAAGGATTAGCAGGTTCTCCAATCATAGATGGTTCCAAAACTGCTAAACCAACATTACAAACAATAGTTCCTAAAATACACACTGGAAACATGTATAAAAGATCATTAGGCCAAGCTGGTTCTCCATAATAGTTATGGCCCATACCTTTTGCTAGTTTAGCTCTTAGTACAGGATCAGTTAAATCAGGTTTCTTAATTATTGGGATAGGGAAGCCTTTTTTACTACTCCCCCCCCTCAGAACTGATTGTGAAAGTTTACTTTCAATCAGCTCAAGCAGTTTCTTTATAATCATTAATTTCACAAATAGATTTTCTATATGTGATACATTTTTGATATTTTTATTATTCTAATGAATTCAGATAACTACTTCTTTGTCAAGTTAGCTTGTAAATAGTAGATCTATTAAATATATAGACTTATCTATGCTTTTTGACAGATCTCTACTCTTGTTTAGAATGTGAAAATGTTTACAAATTCTTTTCTTGTTTTAGGTTTGACTTGTCAGTACTGGATTAGTAAGCAATAATAAGCTCTTATAGGTTGTTTAATAAGCTCCGGTGTTTAATGACTAAAAGTACAAAGGGAATGTTTGAACTTTCGAAACACTTAATTAGATGTTATAATTCTTAGTTTATTGTATATTTTCCTACGAAATAATAGTTTACAACATCCAAGTATATCAAATCAATCTTTTCTTATTTAATAGGATTTAACGAAGCTATAATGAATTTTGTAACCGTGGAGAATTCTTTATATCGTACTCTTTCTAGTTTGATAGACATCCGAGCTTCATACTTCTATGTATCAGAAATATGTCGGACTATCAACTCATATTGTGAGTTGTATATTGTAGATATGTACTTATGCCAGTAGTATCAAGCCACACACTCCCATAATCCAAACTCCTTTATATATCAATAATTATATTAGTAAACTACAAATATTATGATTATCCTATTAATGAAATATTTATATACAACATTTAATCTCTCATAACAAATTATTCTTTGTATAGGAATGAATCATAAATATATGCCTTTACTTGATCTAAGACAGAGAAAATAAATAACAGTGTATTATGATTTTTTTATAAAGGACCAGAAATACCTTGTTTTCTAATCATCAAAAAATGCATTAACATAACTACAGCTGTTAGAAGTGGTAGTACAAATGTATGTAAACTATAAAATCGAGTTAAAGTGGATTGTCCTACACTCACGCTTCCGCGCAGTAATTCTACAACAGGACCACCTATAACAGGAATAGCGTCAGGTACACCAGTAACAATCTTTACAGCCCAATACCCGACTTGATCCCAAGGAAGAGAGTAACCAGTCACACCAAAAGAAACAGTTAAAACTGCTAATATTACTCCTGTTACCCAAGTAAGTTCACGAGGTTTTTTAAACCCACCAGTTAGATAGACACGAAATATATGCAAAATCATATTTAGTACCATCATACTAGCAGACCATCTATGTACTGATCGCACAAGCCAACCAAAGTTTACTTCTGTCATAATATATTGCACAGAGGCAAATGCTTCTGTCACAGTAGGACGATAATAGAAAGTCATTGCAAAACCTGTAGCTACTTGAATAATAAAACAAGTAAATGTAATACCTCCTAAACAATAGAATATATTTACATGAGGTGGAACATATTTACTTGAGATATCATCAGCAATAGCTTGAATTTCAAGACGTTCTTCAAACCAATCATATACCTTATTGAGATAGGTATGTTTTTAAGACTTTCCCCCTCAAAGAACCGTACATGAGATTTTCATCTCATACGGCTCAAGCGATGATTTTTATATGTTATTCTTGAATAAATCTGAATATATGTTTTATGCTATTCAATATATTATATCTACTAAGATAGTAGAGACATGAATAATTAATCATCACCTAATATTCAAGTTAATTTAAAAAAATATAGAAATAATTTTTCTATATAATATCAAGTTGTCATTATTTCTTGAATTATCTTTTCTCCAATGTATTGATTTTATCAATAAAAAATATATACATAGATAATTAATTAAATTTTCAAAATAGTAAAATTTTGTTAATTAATATTTACTGAATTATCTCATGACTCAATATTAGCATGTGAGTTGATATTAATAAAATAAATAAATTCGAGTTCCCGGTTTTCGCTCAAATACATTAAGTGAAACTTTAGGTTTCTGTTAAACTTCAATGACAATCAATTTTGTGAAAGTATACCTTGAGTGCGGTTACTTTTCTAAATCATTGAAAATATTGCCTTGCACTTAAGATAATACAAATGAAACTCATTCATATATGTTGTATGGTTATAAAACTAATTTCATGTTAAATCTTATCCATATTTTTTATATTTTGGATTTTTATGAGGAATATTGTCTGTCTGTTGATAAAGCCTATGATACAGATTGAAAATTAACCATAGTTTCAATTTCTTGAAGATTGACTCTAGATTAGAGACGATCTGATTTTTCACGCTTCAATTTCATTTATAATTATGAAATTTGTGAATCAAGAACATAAAAAAAGATAATATATAATTATAGTACTTAAACGAATTACACGGGTCACACACCCATAATACAGACATCCTCCATTTATATACTTGCGCGATTGAACTTCCAAGTAAGTGAATAATTATGTTAAATGTATAAATTTATTCTATTTGTTAAATAATAAATCATATTATTAATATATGACCATCTTCTTTATTATTGCTAATAATACATAATATGTAATTAATATAAATTTCATGCTATGAAATATGAATTACATAATTTTATATAGATCATATCTCATAGCATGAAATTTATATCTGAGAAACGTTATAAACATTTCTCACAATCTTGGAATTGTTTAGAATTACTGCCAACTAACTGGAATACCATCTAAAACTACAGATGCATTGTACAATTCTAAAATGATTACCAAGAAAACAGCAAATAAAGCCATAAATACTCCCATAAGGACGGTTGTTCCCCATCCTGGAGCTACTTTACCATATTCAGAATTCAGCGGCTTTAGAATGTCACCAACAACGGTTCGTCTGCCTTTTGTCTTATCATTAACGATCTGTGTAGCCATAAATCTTATTACTCATTGGTTGAGATTTCTTGACTTTGTGTACTATCATAATGGAAATTAAACATTCTCATTCTCAAGGAAGTACCTGAAAATGGAAACAGCAACATTGGTAGTTATTTTTATATCTTGTTTACTTGTAAGCTTCACTGGGTATGCTTTGTATACTGCTTTCGGACAACCTTCAAAAGATCTTCGCGATCCCTTTGAAGAACACGAAGATTAATTATGTAGAGGTCTTTCCTAAATTTATTTTAAGCAACCAAGGGAAGGCCTCTTCTTTAGTATTTATTAATTAACAAAATTAGATAAGAAATTGTTTACAAAAGAAATAAAGTAGAAATTAAAAATAACCAGAGGAAATAAAATAGATTTTTATTTCTTTCCTTTTACTACAGGAACTTTTGGTGTTTCTCTGAAAAAAATGGCAAAAAAGATAATGCCTAGAGTCCCTACCAACAGAAAAGTATAAACCAAGGCTTCCATAGATGTGGTTTTAAGTAAAATGTGTCAAGATAACTTTCATACTATTGCAATATTTTGTTTTCTTTATCAAAGATATGAAAACAGAAAATATAACTGCTGCCTTTTCTTGAAAAGGCAGCAGAAAAGTCAAAATCTTATCAGAAGATTTAAACAGCTTGTTTTTTGGTGGTTGGATCTCCTAGTTTTTGGAATAAACCAAATTCTACTTGAGATTCAAGATCAGGATCAATTCCGGAGAATACATCTCTAAATAAAGTTCTTGCACCATGCCAAATATGACCAAAGAAAAATAGGAATGCGAAGTTAGCGTGTCCAAAAGTAAACCATCCTCTTGGGCTACTACGGAATACACCGTCGGATTTTAAAGTAGCACGGTCAAATTCAAAAATTTCACCTAGTTGAGAACGACGAGCATATTTTTTAACAGTAGCAGGATCGCTAAAGCTTACGCCGTCTAATTCTCCACCATAAAATGCTACACTAACACCTACTTGTTCAATACTGTATTTAGATTCAGCTCTACGGAATGGTACATCCGCTCTTACGACGCCATCTTTGTCTAATAAGACTACAGGGAAAGTTTCAAAGAAAGTAGGCATACGACGTACAAATAATTCGTTACCTTCTTTATCTGTGAATACAGCATGACCTAACCAACCTACTGCAATACCATCACCACTATCCATAGCACCAGCACGGAACAAACCACCTTTAGCAGGGTTGTTACCAATGTAATCATAGAATGCTAATTTTTCAGGAATTTTAGACCACGCTTCTGATAAGGTAAGTCCTTCAGAAGTACTGACACGAATTCTTCTGTCAATTTCATTTTTGAAATAACCTTGATCCCATTGGTAACGAGTAGGCCCAAATAATTCGATAGGTGTAGCTGCACTACCGTACCACATAGTACCAGCAACTACAAAGGCTGCCCAAAAGACTGCAGCGATACTGCTAGAAAGTACAGTCTCTACATTCCCCATACGCAGCGCTTTATATAGACGTTGAGGTGGACGCACACTTAAATGAAATAAACCTGCTAATATACCTAAAATACCTGCTGCAATGTGATGTGATGCAATTCCACCTGGATTGAAAGGATCAAACCCTTCTGCTCCCCATGCTGGAGATACAGGTTGTACTGCACCAGTTAATCCATATGGATCAGATACCCAGATACCAGGTCCAAATAAACCAGTGACATGAAATGCTCCGAAACTAAAACAAAGCACTCCAGAAAGGAAAAGATGGATTCCAAAAATCTTAGGTAGATCTAAAGAAGGTTTTCCAGTTCTTTCATCACGGAATAGCTCAAGATCCCAATAAACCCAATGCCAAATTGCTGCTAAGAACAACAACCCAGATAAGACGATATGAACAGCTGCAACTCCTTCATAACTCCATAGGCCTGGATTAGATACGGTTTCACCAGTAATGCTCCAACCTCCCCATGATTTAGTTACTCCTAATCGGGTGATAAAAGGAATAACAAACAGACCTTGTCTCCACATTGGATCAAGTACAGGATCAGAAGGATCAAACACTGCTAGTTCGTATAAAGCCATAGAACCAGCCCATCCAGAAACTAGAGCGGTATGCATTATATGCACAGCAATCAAACGACCCGGATCATTCAAAACAACTGTATGAACACGATACCAAGGTAAACCCATAGGTAACACCTCTTTCTCAGAAAGAATTAGACACTCTGTAACTCTCTCGCACTAAGAGAATCTGTTGTACTGACTATTCCTTTACTATATCCCAAGGATTTTTCCCCATAGCCAATATTATTAGTATATGATAAACAACAAGATCTCTTTGGTTCTTAATATATCTAGACTTATTGTAGCATCTCTTTGTTTTCATAACAACACACAAATAGTTCCATTTAAAAAAAATTTAGTGTAAAATAAAAAGAGATAATCTAACCATTTATTTTGTCCTGTATATAATTATTTTTTTTACTATTTTCATTTTTCCATAACTGAATAACTGAATCAGTAATCTAATATAATTTAGGATTTACTTCATATTATTCAATTCCTATTTCATTAGATCTTCTATTTTTTATCAATAGAGAAATAAAATATCTGAAAAACATCCAAGATACTATATACAGGTACTTAGAGAAAACAATAGTTACCAATTGTACTATTGTTAAATAGGGGAGTACATTAATTTAACAAAAATTATAAAATTATGCCTATTGGTGTTCCAAAAGTTCCTTTTAGACTGCCTGGAGAAGAAGAAGCAGTATGGGTTGATATATACAATCGACTTTATCGTGAAAGAATTTTGTTTCTAGGTCAAAATGTAGATGATGAAATCGTCAACCAATTAATTGGGATTATGATGTATCTAAATGGAGAAGATGAAACTAAAGATATGTATATGTATATCAATTCTCCTGGTGGAGCAGTATTAGCAGGAATAGCATTATATGATGCTATGCAGTTTGTAGTACCAGATGTCCATACTATTTGTATGGGGTTAGCAGCTTCTATGGGGTCTTTCATTTTAACCGGAGGAGAAATTACTAAACGTATTGCTTTGCCTCATGCTAGAGTAATGATTCATCAACCTGCTAGTTCTTATTATGATGGTCAAGCAGGTGAATGTATGATGGAAGCTGAAGAAGTTTTGAAGCTTAGAGATTGTATCACAAGAGTATATGTACAACGTACTGGTAAACCAATGTGGTTAATTTCAGAAGATATGGAAAGAGATGTATTTATGTCTGCTCAAGAAGCTCAAGCATATGGAATTGTTGATTTAGTTGCAGCAGATAATGAATCTACTCCAGAGATAACATTGAATGATTCTAACTCTACTTCTTGGCAAAGAAATTAATATCATGATTGATTATACTTACTTATTTTAGATTTTTGATTTTGATTAGATGTAATAAAACAATGTGGTTATGACATGTCTAAACTCAATAATTCTGTACATTTAATTTATGCCTACAATTCAGCAATTGATTCGAAATAGCAGACAACCTGCAGAAAATAGAACAAAGTCTCCTGCTCTTCGAGGCTGCCCACAAAGAAGGGGTGTATGTACTAGAGTGTATGTGTGATTCGTTCAGATTAATAAGATGTAAAGTTTAGGATCGGAATGTCAGTAGAACCTAATTGCTTAAATTGTCAAATCTGTCACTTATTTAGCAATAAGTGTAACTTATCGCTTTCTTTGGTGTAAATCCAATCGTCTTAGTGCAAGATGGAAAGCAGTTTCTCCGCGGTAGTGAATAGCCATCAATCCGCGAAACGAGAAATATATATATAGATAATAATTCTATTATGAAAATTATTATGATATTGATTGCAAGAACGGATTCATAAGGTTAGCTGTCCAGCAAATTCTCGAAATAAAACACTGCGATGATTTTAAAATGGATCCATAAATTATTTGGAATTTTAGAAATTAAATAGAGCTAAAGATTGCATCTAGTACCAGATGTCTGTTGCACTCTTGTCTGTTTTTTCAGATATTAAATTGCTCCAGTGTATAGAGAAAACCTTACCGTTATAAGAAGAGCGATAGGAACGAAGTAATGTATGAATGTGCTCAAAAGTAGGTTGTATTCCTTAGAAATTTTTGAGAAGTTGCTTAAATTTACACATTCATGTTTAGGAAGGCTAAAGAAGTCAACGCTATGGATAGTGTCCTTTTTTTATATCAGATTAACAGATTTAATTGAAGATTTTGTGCATGAGGAATGCCATCTTCTGCAAAAATTTGATTTATATTTTTTTTATTGTTTACAATATATTTATATGACGAGAGTTAAACGTGGTTACGTAGCTAGAAGACGTCGCAATCGTATTCTTGCCATAACAGCAGGATTTAAACGTGCTCATTCAAGATTATTCCGACCTGCAAATCAGCAAGCGATGAAAGCGCTAGTATCTTCTTCTCGAGATAGAGTAAGACGAAAAAGAGATTTTAGACAGTTATGGATTACGCGTATGAATGCAGCAGTCCGTCAAAAAGGAATTTCTTATAGTAAATTTATTCATCAATTATATAAAAACAAGATTGGTCTTAATCGTAAAATGATTTCCCAAATTGCTGTTCTAGATAATGATGCATTTGTGCAAATTTTTAACAAGATTAATGAAAAAGATGCTTAATATTCTGTCACTATTTCCAATTGGAAAATATTAAATATTCCAGCGGTCTGGAAAGCTCTTGCTAGTTGCCGTAGGCCTAACAAGAGCACATATATATTTATTAAGATTCTACAACCGATTTGTTTATGTTTTAAAATTTATGATACATACTAGAAACAATATATATATCTTTTATGATGATAAACATCAGATATAACTTATTTGATATTATAAATGTTGATTTTGACAACATTGATTCTAGTATCAATTGATATTTGTTATATTTACAATAATTAATAAAAAATTCTATATAAATCTCATATATATTTATTTTATTATTCAGATGAAAAATTAACTTTCGTTATTAAGAAATGGTAATAAAGCTAAAATACGAGCTGTTTTAATTGCTCTTGTCATTGCACGTTGTTGTTTGGAAGTCAATCTATTCACACGTCTAGATAAAATTTTTCCTTGTTCACTAATAAACTTTCGCAATAAACCAACATTTTTATAATCAATAGTTTCTCCTGGTTTTATAGGTGTTTTTTTTCGACGTCGAGAAGATGTTTTAGGTCTATTGATAGATTTTTTCATAATGGATGTATTGATTATTATTATTATTTCTTAATTTCTTTATGTAGAGTATGTATGCCGCAATGAGGACAGAATTTTTTTAATTCTAATCTATTAGGAGTGTTGCGACGATTTTTCTGAGTAGTATACCTGGACACACCAGGAAAACGCTTATTAATGTTTTGAGCACAATTCGTACATTCTAATGTAATAGTAACTCTTACATCTTTATTTTTAGCCATAATTTACCTCTGTCTTATAGTACAAATTGTGTGAAATTTATTTTATGAACACATAATAGTTTGTCAAAATACAATTTATATTTTTATTGATATAATAATTCAAGTTATAACTAACTTAATAGAGAGTTTTTATAAAAACTTTTCCATGACATTCTCAATAATTTTTTTAGACTTAATAAATGTAGATTGAAAATTTGAATAATAAATAATACATAATAAATAATAATTTGTTATTCTAATAATAAAATAGATAAGGAATATGATTACCTATCTAAATGAATTAATTAGGAAAAAACTTATTAATCAATTTCAGAGTTCAATCGACTATATCATATATAGTCGATTGAACTCTGAATAATTGGTATAATTATTCTCAATATATTTCTTATCAATCTTTACAATAGATAGATTGATTTTTAGTATTGAAAAATGAATATTCAAGTTTTTAAATTAGATACATAATATTCATTATCCATAATTTCAAGATTAGAGTTATGTATCTATTTTTATGATAATCTCATGTAGGTTTGACTTAGAATCAGTCTTTTCTCTTTACCAATTTTTACAATGAAAAAGATTTTCACTTTACTATAATAATAATAGTATGATTTTCTTTATACAAATGGCAGTACCAATGCATCTGGGAAGAAACGGTTAATTTCAATTAATAACCCAGCCAAAATGCCAAACCACAATGCAGCCAATACAGGGGCTGTAGAAAGATAAGTTTTTACATCTTGCATGATAGAATCTCCTATTCCTTCCAAAATATATGCATTCTTTATTTCAAGAATGCTAATCAGTTATATCTAATATTGTCTTCTCGATATAACTACATAGCAAGTATACACTAACTAAACATTATATTGGTCAACAAGTAGAAACCAGATTAAGGCAATAAATGATTCTAATATCAAACTTATTGTTAATATATTGTTTATTAAAAAAATATTGATATCTCAATATATAATCTATACTTCGTGTTACAATCTATAATTCGTGTTTTATACTAAAAAATAGTTTTTTGTTACTAGAGTGTATTAGAAGATAAATACAATGTTATATGGATGAAGAATTTTTACTTAGTTTTCTTTTCTCATATGATTTCTATTGCTAGAATTTTCAATATAAGTTATCGAATGGATTATAACTACACTTCTATTTAGATTACAGCTAATAATATCAATATACATTATTTTTATAAGCTATGATAAAATACTAAATTTTTGATTAATGACTAGTAAATCTAGATATAGATATATAAAATATATGCTGTTAACTTTGCGGGGGATGTAGCGCAGCTTGGTAGCGCGTTTGTTTTGGGTACAAAATGTCGCAGGTTCGAATCCTGTCATCCCCACCCTACCACAAGTTAAATCAATTTTTCAATGTTTATGTTACACAAAAACCCATAAAAAAGGGATAATCATATATATTAATATATTCTGAATCTAATAATAATAGAAAATTAGAATATTTTTAGCGCTCTTAGTTCAGTTGGTAGAACGCAGGTCTCCAAAACCTGATGTCGTAGGTTCAAGTCCTACAGAGCGTGTTTAGTTCTAAATGAACAATTGTTATGAAATTATAATTAACTATTTTTTACTATTACATAAGTTGTGAAATAAACAATGTGATCTAGTGAATGAAGCTGCTCATTTTGAAAATGAGCAGCTGTCTAATTATAAATCTAACTGATCACCACGACGATATTGAAGATATGCAGTGACAAATAATCCAGCCAAAGTTATGGGAATAAGACCCAACACTATTCCAGACAATAGAGGTTCTACCATTCGTAGTTACTCCTGTGATATATTAATATTTTTAAATGAGAGCGAATAAAGTTCTATTATTTGTTAATAGACTTCAATAATAATCAACTTAAATTGATATAAGCTACTAAATAAGTTGGATTTTACTTAATCCAACAAAGAGTACTATGGCAAATATCAATACAGCTAATAAAAGACCAAAGTAGCTAATTATAGTGAACATAATAGAATCCTAATAAAAAAAAATAGCAGCTTTAGTATACATAGAGAGTAGAAAATTCTCTACTGACTCCTTTTCGGTTCTGTTTCTTTTAATAAAAAATTTTGGGCTAATATCAGATTAATGACAGGCAAAACAATTATACAATTTGATTTGTAATTTAACTAATATAAAAATAAGTGTGAAATTATAAAGACTTATCTTTTTTAATCTTAATACATGCTTGAATTATAACATTTTTATTACGACGTTAATAAATCTGTTATAACATGTGTTTTATTAACAACTTGTATTTATATAAATATATATATAATGATTTAATACATGTAGTGCATACAAAAACTGATTTATTAATTAATATTAAAGTTAATTATTACCAATATAAATGTGAAAATACACATGTTTGCCAATATGTTTTGTTTGCACAAGTTTTAATATCAAAGTTTGTAAACTAGAGACAGGTATGCCATATATAAAATTCAAAATCATGACAAACAGTTATGATCTTATAGCATCATAACATTATATTATAATTTCATTTTTTGCAATATTTTCTATTGGTATTGCTTTGTAGTTTAGATAAATTTAATTACAGTAAGGTCCTCAGCAGATCTAAACATTAGTTTAAGTAAACACTAAAAACAGTTTATATTTTTTTCTGAGTGTAATGTTATCTTAATTTTATTTATTTAAGACATTATGTATCTATTTTTATGTTAGCGATTCCGATACTTTCAAATTTCAAACATGAATTTATATATGATTTTTGTAGAATTCACGAATTGAGATTGTTTAGACTTTGTTATCTGTTGTTATTAAAGAGGTTTATATGAATATACAATCAGAATCCTTATGGGTGGAACATGTAGTAGGTTCTAAAAGAATTAGCAATTTTATTTGGGCTTCTGTTGTATTATTAGGTGGTGTAGGATTTTTAATAGTTGGTGTCTCGAGTTATCTTGGGACAGATCTGTTTTTCTTTTTACCATCTCAATCCATTTTGTTTACACCACAAGGATTGGTTATGTGTTTTTATGGTGTTGCGGCTATATTTCTAAGTATATATCTCTGGTGTGCAATTTTTTTGAGTGTTGGGAGTGGATATAATGAATTTGATCGAAAAGAAGGCATCATATCTATTTTTCGCTGGGGGTTCCCAGGAGAAAATCGCAGAATTCGTATTCGATGTTTAGTAGAAGATGTACAAGCTATACGTGTAGATGTCAAAGAGAATCTAGGTGCTCGCCGCATTATCTCTCTTCGCTTGAAAGGACAACAAGATATACCTTTAACTCAGATTGGAGAATCTTTAACTTTAAGAGAGATGGAAGAAAAAGCTGCACAGTTAGCTCGTTTCTTAAGAGTTCCAATAGAAGGTTTTTAAAGGTTGTTTTGTCGTATATATAATTTATATATACGACAAAACAAATCATTTTTTTGAGAATTATTTTTCTAAGCTGCGAAGGTTTAAACTAGAAATCCATAAAATAATTATGCAACGTTATAAATCACCAATTTGTCGATGGATTTTTAATACTCCCCATCGTGGTCTTAACAAAGCTTATAGAGCTAGCAAACAAGTACGGAATATTCAAAGAGATTATTTATCCTATAAAAATACACTAGGTATTTCATCTAAACGTGCTTGGTATAAAGTAGCTTTATATGTAGATGCTGTTTTGAATTATTCTGCATCTCAAATTTATTGGGGATTATTAGAATTTAAAGTGAGTCGATATTTTTTGAGTATATTTACAATTTTTGAAAAAAAACAATTTCATCATTTAAATGAATTAAACAATTTAAGAATTGATACAAATTTGGTATATACTGATTCTCAAAATAATATAGATACTTGGTCTTTTATAAAACACTTATTGTTTCCTAGTAATAGCAATGAAATATATTTCAATCAAATAAATAGTAAGTATTATGACAAGATTAACATTGGAACTTGTTCTAATGATAAACATATTATTAGAAAATTAGTATGGATAGAAACAGCTTTGCGAGATCTTGAAATTTTAAAAAAGCAATCTTGGATTTATGATAATTGGACAGTTAAATATCCTTCAGATATACAGAATGTATCTTTAAACACTATTTCTGTTGTGTCTAAAAATAAAGATATATCTTATGAATCTGTTGGCCTTGTGCCTCGTTCGATTACTCGTACTTTGTCTCGATTTCAAACTGAATTAGCAGGACGATCTGCATCCTTGGTATTGCCTGAATTTCGTTTAGCTAAATATCAAGCTGTCGCTTCTTTACAATATATGGCATATCTAATAATATGTCCTTGGTTACTATCTTTTTTGTTTCAATTATTTTTTTTGGAACCTGTTGTGGCAAATTGGTGGAATACTACTCAATCTGAAGTTTTTTTTAGTTTTTCACAAGAAGAAAAAGCATTGAAAAGATTACAAGAAGTAGAAGAATTGTTATGGTTAGATATTATTATGAATGATTCTTCAGTCAAACAACCTCAAGATCTATCCGCCGAAATTCATAACAAAACTATTGATTTGGTCAATACATATAATCAAGAGAGTATTCATACCATATCACATTTATTTACAGATTTTATTTCACTTTCTGTATTAGTATATTTATTTATATTTGGAAAAAAAAGACTTACTATTTTAAACTCATGGGTTCAAGAAGTCTTTTACAGTTTAAGCGATACAATGAAAGCTTTTTTTATTCTATTACTAACAGATCTATGTATTGGGTTCCATTCTCCACATGGATGGGAAATTTTAATAGGTTTTATTTTAGAACATTTAGGTTTTTCACATAATAAACATGTTATTTCATGTTTTGTGTCTACTTTTCCTGTAATTTTAGACACAGTATTTAAATACTGGATTTTTCGACATTTAAATCGTATTTCTCCTTCTATTGTAGTTAGCTATCATACTATGAATGAATAAAAAAGAATTGTGGTGCGTGAAAGCAAAGATTGATTTTTAGGGCGGAGGCATGATTTGAACGTGCGACCTCAAGGTTATGAGCCTTGCGAGCTACCAGGCTGCTCTACTCCGCCATCAACCTAGCATACCACATAGCAATCATACATACAAGATGTAATAAAAAATAATAGAGCACATTAACATAATAAAAACTAGAACAAGGTTACACATAAAAGTGTTTTTTTATAAGTAGTTTTAAACTATTTTTTTATTATTATAAGTAAATATAGAAATGAAAACTTTCTTTTTCTGGTTCTATTTTGATGAAGTGATTTACTTCTATTAATATATTATTTTTATATATTAATAGAAGTATTTGTCTGCTCAAGGTCGGTTATTTTAATTATATGATTTAGGGCTTGCCTAATTAACCTGACTCAGGTAGAAAGAGAGATGCACAATAAGCAAGAAGAAAAGAAAAGCGAACCAGCTCTTTGTCTAAGATAGATTGATAGCAATGGTTGTATCTTTTCAACCTTATGAAAGATCAAATTGCTTATGAAACTATTGCCAATAGCATTATTTTTGTGCTATAGGTATTTGCAAATACTTCGCATGGATGTATGGATAGGCGCGAATAATTAGAGCAATGGTGCTTAACAATGACCTACATAGTTGGATGGGAGAAGATTTATGACTATAGCCATTGGAAAGTCCTCCAAGCAGCCTAAAGGTCTGTTTGACAGCATGGATGACTGGCTAAGAAGAGACCGTTTTGTATTTGTGGGTTGGTCTGGTCTTTTGCTATTTCCTTGCGCTTACTTTGCGTTAGGTGGCTGGCTAACAGGAACTACTTTTGTAACCTCTTGGTATACTCATGGTTTAGCTAGTTCTTATCTAGAAGGATGCAACTTCCTAACTGCTGCTGTTTCTACTCCTGCTAATAGCCTAGAACATTCTTTGCTATTACTTTGGGGACCTGAAGCTCAAGGAGACTTTACTCGTTGGTGTCAACTGGGTGGTCTTTGGACTTTTGTAGCTTTTCATGGTGCTTTTGGACTGATTGGTTTTATGTTGCGTCAGTTTGAGATTGCTAGATCTGTACAGTTACGTCCTTATAATGCAATTGCATTCACTGGACCTATTTCTATTTTTGTATCTGTTTTCTTGATTTATCCTTTGGGACAAGCTGGATGGTTTTTTGCACCTAGTTTTGGTGTAGCAGCTATTTTTCGCTTCATTTTATTTTTCCAAGGGTTCCACAACTGGACATTAAACCCATTTCATATGATGGGCGTAGCTGGTGTATTGGGTGCTGCACTACTTTGTGCAATCCATGGTGCTACAGTAGAAAACACTCTATTTGAAGATGGAGATGGTGCAAACACATTCCGTGCTTTTAACCCAACTCAATCCGAAGAAACTTACTCCATGGTTACTGCAAACCGATTCTGGTCTCAAATTTTTGGGGTTGCTTTCTCCAACAAACGCTGGTTACACTTCTTTATGTTGTTTGTACCTGTTACTGGATTGTGGATGAGTGCAGTTGGAGTTGTAGGGCTTGCTGTAAACTTACGCGCATATGACTTCGTTTCTCAAGAAATCCGTGCAGCAGAAGATCCTGAATTTGAAACCTTCTATACTAAGAACATCCTTCTAAACGAAGGTATCCGTGCTTGGATGGCAGCTCAAGATCAGCCTCATGAAAACCTTGTATTCCCCGAGGAGGTTCTACCCCGTGGAAACGCTCTTTAATGGAACTTTGGCCGTAGGTGGTCGTGACCAAGAAACCACCGGTTTTGCTTGGTGGGCTGGTAATGCTCGATTAATTAATCTATCTGGTAGATTGTTAGGTGCTCATGTAGCTCATGCAGGATTAATCGTTTTTTGGGCAGGAGCAATGAATTTGTTCGAAGTAGCTCACTTTGTGCCTGAAAAACCTATGTATGAACAAGGTTTAATCTTGTTACCTCACTTGGCTACATTGGGTTGGGGTGTAGGTCCAGGAGGAGAAGTTATTGATACTTTCCCTTACTTCGTTTCTGGAGTTCTTCATCTTATTTCTTCTGCTGTTTTGGGTTTTGGTGGTGTATATCATGCACTAATTGGCCCAGAAACTTTAGAAGAATCATTCCCTTTCTTTGGGTATGTATGGAAAGACAAAAACAAAATGACTACCATTTTGGGTATTCATTTGATTTTGTTAGGTGCTGGTGCATTGTTACTAGTATTCAAAGCTGTCTGGTTTGGTGGTGTTTATGATACTTGGGCACCAGGCGGTGGAGATGTAAGAAAAATTAGCAACATCACTCTTGATCCAGGTGTTATCTTTGGTTACCTATTAAAATCTCCATTTGGAGGTGAAGGTTGGATTACTAGTGTAGATAACTTGGAAGATATCATTGGAGGCCATGTTTGGTTAGGTGCTATTTGTATCTTTGGTGGCATCTGGCATATCTTAACCAAACCATTTGCATGGGCTCGTCGTGCTTTTGTATGGTCTGGTGAAGCTTATCTATCTTATAGTTTGGGTGCAATTGCTACTATGGGATTCATTGCTTGTTGTTTTGTTTGGTTTAACAATACTGCATATCCAAGTGAATTTTATGGTCCTACTGGACCTGAAGCTTCTCAAGCTCAGGCTTTTACTTTCTTAGTTCGAGATCAACGTCTAGGTGCTAACATTGGTTCTGCTCAAGGTCCTACTGGCTTAGGTAAATATTTAATGAGATCTCCTACTGGAGAAATTATTTTTGGTGGAGAAACCATGCGTTTTTGGGATCTTCGTGCTCCATGGCTAGAACCTTTAAGAGGACCTAATGGTCTTGATCTTGCTAAATTGAAGAAAGATATTCAGCCTTGGCAAGAAAGACGCTCTGCAGAATATATGACTCATGCTCCTTTGGGTTCTTTGAACTCTGTAGGTGGTGTAGCTACAGAAATTAATGCGGTGAACTATGTTTCTCCTCGTAGTTGGCTATCTACTTCTCATTTCGTTTTAGGTTTCTTTTTCTTTATAGCTCATTTGTGGCATGCAGGAAGAGCACGTGCTGCTGCAGCTGGTTTTGAGAAAGGAATTGATAGAGATACAGAACCTGTTCTATTTATGAATCCTCTAAACTAAAACTGTTTAAACTGGAATATTCCGATAAAAATTTTTTTTCGGTATTCTAGCTTTTATTGTTAACTGTTTAACGTGCATGGTCTTTTGACAAAGAATACTAGTATTCTTTGTCAAAAGACCATAATTTTATAAACATATAAAAAAAAATATGATCAGATAGTGAATCTTATAACTTAGTCTGATTTTTTGAAAAAAATTTTTATGTACTTTCTCAACATGTCACTATTAATGTTTTATTGTATTAAAAATATGTAGTGAAATACAGAATATATCCATACAGAAACTTTTTCAAGAAAAACATAAATTTTCTATAACCAACATGACGTCATTTTCCGCCTCATATTATCAAACTGAGGAAAACCATAAACCCATAATGTTTATTTTTCCAAATGATTCACTAGACAAGCTACTTTCGATTAGGCCATATTCGATCTTTTGAAGTGAAATGCTGTCTTTACTGAAAAATACAAGTTTTTTAAGTAACATCTCAGCTTAATAGACTGTGTATATAATGAATTGAATGTACAATGAGGAAGGAGAAATTCAGATAAAGTATAAGTTAACTTATAATACATCAATTTCGTATCCTGATAAAAAAAAAAAGTTTTTTTCTTTTTTTATGGATATCTTATCATGTATATTAAGAAATAGGTAGAAAATATCCTCGTCGAAACACAACTTACTTCTCATAATTTTTTCATAATGGTTATCAGTAGTTTTGTTTAAAACTGTATCTGGATTCAAATACAACCAGTTTCCCGGGTATGGAATTATATATTACAGATGTTTTTGGTTCTTTCTGTTTCGTAGTTCTTTTTTAGCACAAGAGTTTATAAATATTTATATGGGCGCAGTGCGCCCATATAAATAATTACTTTATACTAGAATTGACTTCTTGTTACTCTTCTGAGAATTAAGCGTTAACAGAAGGAGCTTCAACAGAAGCTAGATCTAGAGGGAAGTTGTGAGCATTACGCTCATGCATAACTTCCATACCTAGGTTAGCACGGTTGATGATGTCAGCCCAAGTGTTGATTACACGACCTTGACTGTCAACTACAGACTGGTTAAAGTTGAAACCATTTAAGTTGAAAGCCATAGTGCTGATACCTAAAGCAGTAAACCAAATACCAACTACAGGCCAAGCAGCTAAGAAGAAGTGTAAAGAACGAGAGTTGTTGAAACTAGCATATTGGAAAATTAGTCTTCCAAAATAGCCGTGAGCAGCTACGATGTTGTAAGTTTCAACTTCTTGACCGAATTTGTAACCTGCGTTAGCAGATTCGTTTTCAGTAGTTTCACGGATTAAACTGGAAGTTACCAAGGAACCATGCATTGCGCTAAATAGAGAGCCGCCGAAAACACCAGCCACACCTAGCATGTGGAATGGGTGCATCAAGATGTTGTGTTCAGCTTGGAACACAATCATGAAGTTGAAGGTACCAGAAATACCTAAAGGCATACCGTCAGAGAAACTTCCTTGACCAATTGGGTAGATCAAGAATACAGCGGTAGCAGCTGCAACAGGAGCAGAGTATGCAACAGCGATCCAAGGACGCATACCTAAACGGAAGCTAAGTTCCCATTCACGACCCATGTAGCAAGCTACACCAAGAAGGAAATGAAGAACGATAAACTCGTAAGGACCACCATTGTATAACCATTCATCAACAGAAGCAGCTTCCCAGATAGGATAGAAATGCAAACCGATTGCTGCAGAAGTAGGGATGATAGCACCAGAAATGATGTTGTTTCCGTATAAAAGAGAACCAGCAACAGGTTCACGGATACCATCGATATCTACTGGAGGAGCTGCGATGAAAGCAATGATGAATACAGAAGTTGCAGTTAAAAGAAGAGGGATCATCAATACGCCGAACCAACCGATATAAAGACGGTTGTCAGTGCTGGTAATCCAGTCGCAGAAGCGACCCCATAGGCTTGCGCTTTCGCGTCTTTCTAGAGTAGCGGTCATGGTAAATCTTGTTTTTAAAATAATAATTTATTCCCCAAGCTAATATTAAGCTTGTTGCATGTTATTATTACATACAGGAAAAGATATGTCAACCAAATTATATTTGTTTTCAGTCAGACATATACTACTTATACCAATTTTATCATTTATTTACTTACCACAATGTAGATTTTGTTATATTAAGTCATAATTAGTTATATATGTTTCTAAAATTTAGAAGAACCACTTTGGGTTTGTTGTATTTATAGTTACCATAGTAAAAGAGTTATGAATAATTACAGTCTAATTAGTGATTATTCACTACAAATTGTTGAAGATATAATCAGACCATGCAAAAAAGATATACTTGTCAATATGTACGAAGATGGGTAGGGTTATCAATCTCAATCTTAGCTATCGCTATTACTATGATTTCTCCATTGAGTGCGGAAGCCTATCCGATCTTTGCACAGCAAAATTATGAGAATCCAAGAGAAGCAACTGGGCGTATTGTATGCGCCAATTGTCATTTAGCAAAAAAACCAGTGGATTTAGAAGTTCCACAAGCAGTGTTACCGGATACTGTTTTTGAAGCAGTTGTGAAAATTCCATATGATAAACAAGTGAAACAAGTGCTTGCAAATGGTAAGAAAGGAGGTCTTAATGTAGGAGCTGTTTTAATCTTGCCTGAGGGATTTCAATTAGCACCTGCGGATCGTATTCCTCCAGAATTAAAAGAAAAAATTGGAAATATATATTTTCAATCTTATAGTCCTGATAGACAAAATATTATTGTCGTAGGACCTGTTCCTGGTAGTCAATATAGTGAACTAGTATTTCCTATATTGTCTCCTGACCCAACTACAAATAAAGAAGCAGCTTTCTTAAAATATCCAATTTATGTAGGTGGTAACAGAGGCCGAGGACAACTCTATCCTACTGGACAGAAAAGCAATAATACAGTTTATAATGCTTCTGCATCAGGACAAATAACTCAAATTACTCGTCAAAAGAAAGGTGGTTATGAAGTTACTATTGACACAGGAAATGAAAATACAGTAATTGATATTATTCCTCGTGGATTAGAATTGATTGTTTCCGAAGGTGAATCAGTCAAAGTAGATCAACCATTAACTAATAATCCTAATGTAGGTGGATTTGGACAAGCAGACGGCGCAATAGTGCTTCAAGATCCATTAAGAATTCAAGGACTTCTGGTATTTTGTGCATCTGTAGTTTTAACACAAATTTTCTTAGTTTTGAAAAAGAAACAATTTGAGAAAGTACAGCTTGCTGAAATGAATTTTTAAAGAAACTAAGTTGATGAGAAATGTGAAAAATCACAGGAAGCGTTTGATTTTTTCTATAAGTGATCGTATTGTTTTTCCCAATGAGTTTGAAACTGAGTTATGTATCTTTGAATAATGTAATCATAAAATGTTTATTTTTAGAGACTTTTGAATATTCTTATATTATTCCTTCCTTAGCTTATACAGCAGAATATTTAGGAGACCCAAAAATAGCATCTATATGCAAAAGTATGTCTCGGCAGGTAAAAAAAAATTTATATTATGCATTTCGAGTGCATTTTTATTTGTCGGGGCATCGTATAATTGATGATCTTCTGGGAGAATCAGAAATTAGTTTATTAAATAAGATTGAAATCGTAAATAATATACATGATTTAAAAACTTATGAAACTTTTCTTTCTAAAAACTTAAATATTTTAAAAGATATAAAAAATACTGTAAAATATATCGATCAAAATTATATTTCGATCAAGAATATATATAATATAGAAGAAGAAAACTTATTCAAACCATTAAAAAAGATAGACAAGAAACTTATAGAAATATTTATCAAAATGGGAGTAGAACAAAGCAAACTAAATCTAACATCAAAGAGCGGGTGTTCTTTTTCTAATCATTTATTTTTAGACAATAACAATCTTGTTAATCTTTTTAGAAACTTGCGAGATCGTCATAATTGGAAAGCCAAAAAGTTTTATCCTTTAGTGGCGAAAATTGCTTATAACAAACAATATTTTCAATTATCTCGAAGATGTCTTCAAATAATGAAAGATGAAGAATTGCTAAATATTTTGTTAACACAAAAAATCGAAATGTAAGATATACAAGTTTATATTTCTCTCAAGTGAGTTATTAGGGATTCCCCTAGGGGAATCCCCTAGGGGGAAATATATTTTCAGTGGTTCTTCAATAGCTATAAAAAAATTAACTTCATTTATAAAGAAATGAAGTTAAATCATATGATTCTTCTCTATTCATTTTTAAAGGGATGAACCTAAACCAGAATAAGAGCCATAAAAGAATATGCCTACTATAGTGATGACAGCAAGGCCTGCTACTGTTCCTACCAACCACAACGGAATTCTTCCTGTAGTTCCAACGTTAGACATCTGTGATACTCCCTTCAAATGTGCATTGGAGGTCTTGACTCCAGATAATGACAGTCGCAAGTAAAAAATAATGAAATGTTTTAAATCCAAATAAGGTAATGAAAACATGAAAATTAGTTAAAGAAATAACTAGAAAATAGGACTGCAAGTACGAAGATTAATAATAGTCCCCAAAATAGACTAGTACGGTTTAATTCAACGCTTTGCTTGTTTGGGTTTGGTTGTGTCATAATTGTGCGCTTTATAAAGAGCTTACCTTTGAATAAATTGCATTGCTGTAATAGAGCCTAAAAAGAAAACTGTAGGTACAGCTAGCCCATGAATAGCCAGCCATCTAACCGTAAAAATGGGATAAGTTCTTTCGATAGTCATTTAATATCTCCTATAGCGATCTGGTAAATTCATCTAGTTGTTCTAGAGAATTAAAACGGTCAGTGATCAATGGAACTTCTTGGCGGCTTTCGGTAAAGTATTCGTTTGGACGAGGACTTCCGAATACGTCATAAGCTAGACCTGTACTAACGAACAACCAACCCGCTATAAATAGGGAAGGGATTGTAATGCTATGGATGACCCAGTAACGAATACTGGTAATTATATCGACAAAGGGACGCTCTCCCGTATTCCCAGACATGGCTAGCTCCGTATGTAAAGACAAGGCACGTAATATAAATCTTTTAGAATGTGTATTGAGCTATTCAGCTCTCTCCTATCTGCCTTGTAAGGTGGTATTATACTAAGAGTATTTGCAAAACATGCTAAGTAAGTATAACCAAGATACCTTTAGCGCAGCAAGGCAATTTGTACGTTGATTAAATGCTTGATCATATCTCAGTATATGAAGACAGTCAATATAAAAAAAAAGATTTAATCATTGAATTGATATATTCTAATTTCTCTATAAAACATGACTTCCTAGGGTTATATCAAACTTTCAATAGAATAGACTATAACATAGATACTATAGGTAATATCAATAAATTCATTCAATATCAAACCTTACGTTTCCTTTATTTGAGATTTTTTTTTAAAAGGAATTTTATTTTTTTTTAAATGACATTCGTTATATATACTGTATTTATATAAAATGTCTAGCAGAGAAAGAACGATCTCCTCTTTCTATACGAGGAGATCGTAATCATTTTATATATTAAATAATATAGTCAATACGTATTTTCAATATACAGCAAATTATACGATTTCGTCTCGTTCAATAAACAAGAACAGAGTAGTTATTGCTAGAGCTGGAAATACTAAACCTACAAAAGGAACCAAGATAGAAGGTAGACTCATGAGATTTATTTCCTCGTTTAATGCTTTGGTTATAAAAAAACACAAAGTAAATTCTCAAATATCTAATATGGAAATCCGTGTCTTATCAACAAAAACTTTTAGAAATAGAGAAATGTTAAAATATATCATATATTCCTAATATTTCAGGTATTCCCTATTTATATTTAGGTTAGTTTCCTGTTAGGAAAAGATAAGATCACCAGAAAAGTGCTAGTTTTATAACTAGCTCCTAAGGGGCTAGTATATCATAACTCTGTATGATAGACAACATCTATATATTAGATAAAGAAAAAATATTTTGTTAACTTTATCCTAAAGACTTGCAAGGAGCAGATTTATATAATTCAAATAATTCTCCTAATACTCCTTTTAAAATACCTCGAGGAACAATTAGGTCTAATAAGCCATGATCTAATAATGACTCAGCAACTTGGAAACCATCAGGGACTTCTTGTCGCAAAGTTTGTTCAATAACACGTTTGCCAGCAAAAGCAATATAAGCTTTAGGTTCTGCTATATTGATATCGCCTAACATTCCAAAACTAGCAGTAACTCCACCTGTAGTAGGATAAGTCAGAATAGATATGTAAAGTAGTCCTTGCTGAACTTGATGAATTTGTAATACAGAAGCAATTTTTGCCATTTGCATGAGACTTAAAGTCCCTTCTTGCATCCGTGCGCCTCCAGAGGCACACACAATGATTAATGGCAAACGTTTCGCCGTAGCATATTCAATAAGACGAGTTAGTTTTTCACCAACTACTGATCCCATACTGCCTCCCATAAATTGGAAATCCATGACTCCTAAAGCTATTGGAGTTCCATTAAGTTCTCCTATGCCAGTTTGAACTGCATCTGTAAGTCCTGTACGTAGTTGAGTTTCTTCTATGCGGTCCTTGTATGCCTTTTCATCCACAAATTCAAGTACATCACAAGGTAATAGATCTTCATCCATTGGTTGCCAAGTGCCAGGATCAATAAGAAGTTCAATTCTCTCTGTACTATTCATTTCAAGGTGATAACCACATTCCTCACAAATTCTTTGATTTTGTTTTAAGAATCTCACATATAACATGCTTTCACAGTTATCACATTGTGTCCATAATCCTTCACTAGGATCAGATTCAGGATATTTGGGTTTTGGAGTTGTTAACAATTTTAATCGTCGTTTTTCTTCAAACCAATCTACTAAGGACATAAAAAACCCCCCTTTACATAAGAATCTTTATTTCATTATTGGTCACAATAAATATATTTGAAAATTGGACAAAGTATATTTAAAAAATAAATAGAAGTTTAAAATACTATCAATAATACAATAAGATGATTTGATTTATATTACAACATAGATGCATATAGTCAAATATCATAACATAAAAATTGGATAAAAATATTGTTAAAAATTCTGACAAAAATTTTATTAATATGGGCAAGAAGGGACTTGAACCCTTGGCCTTATGGTTCGGAACCATATGCTCTAATCCACTGAGCTACAAGCCCTTATAGTCATAAGAAGTTTTTTTACTACAAAACATATACTTGAAATAATCTCTGCTGGAACAGAATATTCGAAAATCTTAATTAGAAAAGATCTTATTGATATAAGAATTTTTTATAGACAAATTTGTCTATAAATTGTTGTGCAAAGAAAAAAAAAAATTATCTTTTCGAACACTACTATATAGTAGTGTTCGAAAAGATGAATCTCTTTTGACTATTCAAAAGAGATTTTTACATTATGATATAAAAGAATTCAAAATTCCAACTAAGAATACTAGACCGATCCATAAAGAAACACCAGAAAAAATAGTGTTCTTACTGCTAGACCATCCATCTGGTAAAGCAAGCACTACAGGTACACCAATGACCAATAAAAAAGAAAGAGCAACTAATGCAAATAGAGCTAGTTGGAAAAAAATAATCATGACTGTAATACTCCAATTTAGCGTGTTGACAATTAAGAGATGCCATATTGCTCAATCTCATAAAAAATATTTTAATTATCTACTACAAATATTATACTAATTTTTTATGGAGAGCATCACGACTATGGTACTCCTCAAATTTCTTTAAATAATATATAATTAAGGATTGTTTTTTCTCATATACAACCCTAACATAGATAAGAAATACATCTTCTTTTCAATCAAAAGATAACATTATCATATCTATACTAGAAGTATTGCATGATACAAGTCATGTGTTTCAAATGTATTTGAAAAAAACATAGAATTTTCTTATATTTATTAACAAACTATAAAAAATCAAAGATTTTTTATTTCAACATAGTAATTGAACTCAATATTTGTAGAATATTTGATGATAGATTCCTAAATGTTAATATTAACTCTCTCTGATTATAGAAACAAGTGTTCTCAGTACAATTTATCTTATAAACCAAAACTTACCTGTTTAGATTTTATTGTATTATTACATGTATTTTATTAAATTCCAAATTTATTATAAATAAGTAAAAAAATATATTTTGTTATAACTTTTTTCGTATTGTATACTCATATATTGATAATATATCATATATTAACACAAGTCAGTATCATAGGATTTTTCCTTGACGCAAAAGGTCCATTAAGCACTAGAAACATATGTCATAATATATTCAGGAATCTGCCTTGAGTAGTTTCTGTATTATAGTTGTTCTAGTTGCAAACTTCATAAAGTGAGCATTTTTTATATTGCTCTCTCAGAAACTGACTTATTATTATGGGTAGATATTCCCTGTGCCTCGTCTGAAGAGAGGAGAATCTCAATGACTATTCGTTCACCAGAATCAGAAGTCAAGATTGTGGTAGACAATGATCCTGTAAAAACCTCTTTTGAAAAGTGGGCTAAACCAGGTCATTTCTCTCGTACTTTAGCAAAAGGTCCTAGTACAACTACTTGGATTTGGAATCTTCATGCTGATGTTCACGATTTTGATAGCCATACTAGCGATCTAGAAGAAATCTCTCGTAAAATTTTTAGTGCTCATTTTGGTCATTTAGCTGTTGTATTAGTTTGGGTAAGTGGAATGTATTTCCATGGAGCACGTTTCTCTAATTACGAAGCATGGCTAAGTGATCCAACTCATATTAAACCTAGTGCTCAAGTAGTGTGGCCTATTGTTGGACAAGAGATTTTAAATGGTGACGTAGGTGGAGGTTTCCAAGGGGTTCAAGTTACCTCTGGTTTCTTTCAAATTTGGCGTGCTTCCGGTATTACTAGTGAATTGCAACTATATACTACCGCAATTGGTGGTTTGATTGTTGCAGCTTTAACCTTAATAGCTGGTTGGTTCCACTATCATAAGGCAGCACCTAAATTAGCTTGGTTCCAAGATGCGGAATCTATGTTAAACCACCATTTAGGTGGTTTGTTAGGACTAGGATCTTTAGGTTGGGCTGGTCATCAAATTCATGTATCTTTGCCTATTAATCAGTTACTAGATGCAGGTGTTGATCCTAAAGAAATCCCATTACCTCATGAATTCATTTTGAATCGTGATTTATTAGCTCAGTTATATCCTAGCTTTGCAAAAGGATTAACTCCTTTCTTTACCTTAGATTGGGCAGCATATTCTGATTTTTTAACTTTCCGTGGAGGGTTAAACCCAGTTACAGGAGGCTTGTGGTTAACTGATACAGCTCATCATCACTTAGCTATCGCAGTTCTTTTCCTGATAGCAGGTCATATGTATAGAACCAATTGGGGAATTGGTCACAGCATGAAAGAAATTTTAGAAGCTCACAAAGGTCCTTTAACTGGCGAAGGTCATAAAGGTTTGTATGAGATTTTTACTACTTCTTGGCATGCTCAGTTGGCATGGAACTTAGCTACTTTAGGTTCTTTGACCATTATCATCGCACATCATATGTATGCAATGCCTCCTTATCCTTATTTAGCAACTGATTATGGAACTCAGTTATCCATATTTACCCATCATACATGGATTGGAGGATTCTGTATTGTAGGAGCTGGTGCTCATGCTGCTATTTATTTGGTAAGAGATTATGATCCCACTACTCAATATAATAACTTGTTAGATCGAGTTTTGCGTCATCGTGATGCAATTATTTCTCATCTAAACTGGGTATGTATCTTTTTAGGATTTCATAGTTTTGGATTATATATCCATAATGATACTATGAGTGCTCTTGGACGTCCTCAAGATATGTTCTCTGATACAGCTATTCAATTGCAACCTGTATTTGCTCAGTGGATACAAAATACACATGCAGCAGCACCTGGTTTTACTGCACCTAATGCAGCAGCAGCTACTAGTGTAAGTTGGGGTGGAGCTGATTTAGTTGCAGTAGGTGGTAAAGTAGCAATGCTACCGATTCCATTAGGAACTGCAGATTTCTTAGTTCACCATATTCATGCTTTTACTATCCATGTTACTGTTTTGATCTTGTTGAAAGGAGTTCTATTTGCACGTAGTTCTCGCTTAATTCCAGATAAAGCTAACCTGGGTTTCCGTTTCCCTTGTGACGGTCCAGGACGAGGTGGTACTTGTCAAGTATCTGCTTGGGACCATGTGTTCTTAGGTCTGTTTTGGATGTATAACTCAATTTCTGTAGTAATTTTTCATTTTAGTTGGAAAATGCAATCAGATGTATGGGGAACTGTAACCGATAAAGGAGTATCTCATATTACAGGAGGAAACTTTGCTCAAAGTGCAACCACTATTAATGGTTGGTTACGCGATTTCTTATGGGCACAAGCATCTCAAGTAATCCAATCTTATGGATCTTCTCTATCTGCATATGGTTTACTTTTCCTAGGCGCTCATTTTGTATGGGCATTTAGTTTGATGTTCTTGTTCAGTGGCCGTGGTTATTGGCAAGAATTAATCGAGTCTATTGTATGGGCTCATAACAAATTGAAAGTTGCACCTGCTATCCAGCCTCGAGCTCTGAGTATTACTCAAGGGCGTGCTGTAGGAGTAGCTCATTACCTTCTGGGTGGGATTGTCACAACATGGGCATTCTTCCTAGCAAGAATTATTTCTGTAGGATAATGGCTAGGAGGGTTTGAAAGCATTATGGCATCAAGATTTCCAAAGTTCAGCCAGGGCCTATCCCAAGACCCAACCACTCGCCGTATTTGGTATGGTATTGCTACTGCACATGATTTCGAAAGTCATGATGATATCACTGAAGAATTGCTATACCAAAGAATTTTTGCTTCTCATTTTGGCCAATTAGCAGTTATCTTTTTATGGACCTCAGGGAATTTATTCCATGTAGCATGGCAAGGTAACTTTGAAGTATGGTCTCAAGATCCACTTCATGTACGTCCTATTGCTCATGCAATTTGGGATCCTCATTTTGGACAACCAGCGGTAGAAGCTTTTACCCGTGGTGGTGCTTCTGGTCCTGTAAATATTTCTTATTCTGGAGTTTATCAATGGTGGTACACTATTGGTTTACGTACTAACCAAGAACTTTACACAGGAGCGTTATTTTTATTAGTATTAGCTTCTCTTTCTTTACTAGCTGGCTGGTTACATTTGCAACCACAATGGCAACCTAGTGTATCCTGGTTTAAAAATGCTGAATCTCGTCTAAACCACCATTTATCTGGTTTATTTGGAGTCAGTTCTTTAGCTTGGAGTGGACATTTGGTACACGTAGCTATTCCTGCATCTAGAGGACAACATGTAGGCTGGGACAATTTCTTGTCTACAGCTCCTCATCCAGAAGGGTTAGCACCTTTCTTTGCAGGTCAATGGAGCGTATATGCACAAAATCCAGATTCTAGTAGTCATTTATTTGCAACTTCGGAAGGGGCTGGAACTGCTATCCTAACTTTCTTAGGAGGTTTTCACCCACAAACTCAAAGTCTTTGGTTAACTGATATAGCTCATCATCATTTAGCGATTGCTGTATTGTTTATTGTTGCTGGACATATGTACCGTACTAATTTTGGTATTGGTCATAGTATTAAAGAAATTTTAGAAACACACACAGCTCCAGGTGGTCGTTTAGGTCGTGGTCATCAAGGTTTATATGACACAATTAACAATTCTTTGCATTTCCAATTAGGTCTTGCATTAGCTTGTACAGGTGTTATTACTTCTCTTGTAGCTCAGCACATGTATTCTTTGCCTCCGTATGCATTCCTTGCTCAAGATTTCACAACCCAAGCAGCACTATATACTCATCATCAATATATTGCTGGATTTATCATGACAGGAGCTTTTGCTCATGGAGCTATTTTCTTTATTAGAGATTACAATCCGGAGCAAAACAAAGATAACGTTTTAGCTAGAATGCTGGAACATAAAGAAGCTATCATCTCTCATTTAAGCTGGGTTAGTTTATTTTTAGGTTTCCATACACTTGGCTTATATGTTCATAATGATGGCATGCTTGCTTTTGGAACTCCAGAAAAACAAATTTTAATCGAACCTGTATTTGCCCAGTGGATTCAAGCTAGTCATGGGAAAGCATTATATGGTTTTGATGTATTGCTTTCTTCTGGTTCTAGTGTAGCTTTAACTGCAGGTCAAAACTTGTGGTTACCAGGTTGGTTAGATGCTATCAATAGTAACAGTAATTCTTTATTTTTAACTATTGGACCTGGCGATTTCTTAGTTCACCATGCAATTGCTTTAGGTTTACATACTACAACTCTTATTCTGGTTAAAGGAGCTCTAGATGCTCGTGGATCCAAATTAATGCCTGACAAGAAAGAATTTGGATTTAGTTTCCCTTGTGATGGTCCAGGACGAGGTGGTACTTGTGACATATCTGCTTATGATGCTTTTTATCTAGCTGTATTCTGGATGTTAAACACCATTGGTTGGGTAACTTTCTATTGGCATTGGAAACATATTACTTTATGGCAAGGTAATGTAGCACAGTTTAACGAATCTTCTACTTATATCATGGGATGGTTAAGAGACTACTTGTGGTTAAATTCATCTCAGTTAATCAATGGATATAATCCATTTGGAATGAATAGTCTATCAGTATGGGCTTGGATGTTCTTATTTGGACACCTTGTTTGGGCTACAGGTTTTATGTTCTTGATTTCTTGGCGTGGTTATTGGCAAGAATTAATTGAGACATTAGCGTGGGCTCACGAGCGTACTCCTTTGGCTAACCTTGTACGCTGGAAAGATAAACCTGTTGCTTTATCTATTGTACAAGCTAGATTAGTGGGATTAGCTCATTTTTCTGTAGGTTATGTATTTACCTATGCAGCTTTCCTAATTGCATCTACTTCAGGTAAATTTGGTTAATAAATATTAGTAAAGATTAGTTTTTTCTAATCTTTCTATCTAATTATTTCTCTACCCTTAGATTTTGAATTTTTTCTGGGGGTAGGGGAAAAATCTTTGTATTATTTAGATAAATCTTATAATTAAGTTTGTCTATTTATTTTATAATTTATTCATTTACTTATGGCAAAAAAAAGTATTATTGAGAGAGATAAAAAACGTCAAGCATTGTCATTAAAATATTATGATCGTCGTCAAACTTTAAAAAATCAGATAAAACAAGCTGTATCCATAGATGAGAAGTGTAGATTGCATAGAGAATTACAATCTCTTCCTCGCAATAGTGCACCTACAAGAATACAACGACGTTGTTTTGTCACAGGAAGACCTAAATCTGTTTATCGTGATTTTGGACTTTCCAGACATGTTCTACGTGAAATGGCACATGCTTGTTTATTACCAGGTGTTACTAAATCAAGTTGGTAAAACAAAATATTTATTATCAGGACACTTTCTTATTAGTTTTTGATAAATTCTCTCATTTGAGAGAAGTCTAATTTATAATATTGATAAAATTTCAGATATTTGTATACATATAATCTTTTTTTTAAAAAAGTGAAAAAATCATGTTTGGTATATATATAAATATGATTTTGGCCTACAATACTTCTTCGCTATATTTAGTTCACAAATTTAGTATTTTTTTTAATTACATAGATTTTCAATCAAAATGTATTGATAACAAAGAAAAAATATTGATTAGAAATCATAGCAATTTATAGAAGATCCAATTGCTAAAAATGGATGTAGCTGGTATAACAAGATAGATAGTTGGAATATTTCTATGCTTTTGTGCTACTATCACATCCAAGAGACATCATGAGTTAAGAATTGCTTGTAATCAATGTTAAGACATTAAAGCAAGCGTGGAAGATTCGTGCAATTATGCATCATCTTCTTTTGTTTTAATTGAAGGAGAAAGTGATGAACCCTTTAATCTCTGCTGCTTCTGTAATTGCTGCTGGTTTGGCTGTAGGTTTAGCTTCTATTGGTCCTGGTATTGGACAAGGAACTGCTGCTGGACAAGCTGTAGAAGGTATTGCTAGACAACCAGAAGCTGAAGGTAAAATTCGTGGTACTTTGTTATTAAGTTTGGCATTCATGGAAGCTCTAACCATTTATGGATTAGTAGTAGCTTTGGCTCTACTATTTGCAAATCCTTTTGTTTAAGAACATAAATCAAGATCTTATTCTAGCTTTACTAGATAGCTAAATAGAACTTTTTTCTGTCTTAAATGATTGATTGAATCTTATTCTTGCTTGACTTATATCATATAGACCTTGTAGTAAACAAAGACTAAGAATCAATTTCTATGCCGATGCCGATTATATTTTTTTGTTATTAATACACATAACTATTTTAGTTAGTCTATAAATAACAAGGAATCATATAAATCGGCATCAGCGTTTTTATCAGCTGTAGTCAAGAAAAACTGAAAGGATTTCTTCAATATTTATGAAACGATAATTTCGTAAAAAAATATTTATTTACATAGGTACAAATAAATAAAGTATAAGAGAATAAGAGAGGTAAAAGTTGTCAGGTTAATAAGATATTAGATAACTATATTAAAATCTTATACAAGAAACATCATGCACAAAACCGAACTTATGGGAGAAATAGAGTATGAACAGAGCAATTGACTTGATTGCTTCATTGAATGATTGGGCTCTAGCAGAAGGTTTGGGTGTAAATACGGATTTGTTAGATACAAATTTGATTAATCTAGCAGTAGTGATTGGTTTATTAGGCTACTTTGGCAAGGGAGTGTGTGCGGGATGAATACTTGAATAACGTTACTGATATTCAAAATCAGTTATACACTGACTAATAAGTGTATAATCCCATCGAATTACTTACAAAGAGTAATCTTTGTGGGGAAAGAAGCATTTCGGGGAATAAGAAACTTAGCGAATAATTCATTTAATAGTTTCTTAGAATGGGAAATTTTTCCAATAGGTTAAAGTTATATTACTTAAAGTCTAAGCATTACTGGAGCTTTATGAGCATAGAATGTTAATCATTATGAATGATTGATATTATTGGAGATCTTTTCGGTACATAACACTCGTTCCGAATTTATGTAAAAATTTTTTTTTGTAGATAGAAATTTTGCAGTCAGGATTTTCCAGAAAGTAATAATTATTATTATGACAATGCTGAGTAGACAACCTAAAGATTATTATAGTTATTCAAGGAAAACAACCGTGTTGATAGGGTTTATACCCCGTATCAAGAGAGTCCTGAAATCGAATATCGAATGAAGGACAGGTTCAGCTAATATGAGTATAGTAGTTATTTCAAGAAATATATAAATTATAACAAATTCTTTAACCTCTTTAAAATAAAGAAGGAAGATTACTAGGCTAGCTGATCATGAGAGCCGGATGAATTAAATAGATTCATGTCCGGTTTGGGAAGAGATAATATATCTAAGTTAAGTAATACACTTAGAATTCATTATCTACTTTCATTAACTACTATATTAAGTAATCGCAAAGAAGCTATATTAAGCACCATTCGCGATGCAGAAGAACGCTACCAAGAAGCAACTGAAAAACTGAATCAAGCTAAAGTTCGTTTAGAGCAAGCTAAAGCTAAAGCAGAAGAAATTCGTATTAACGGAATTTCTCAAATTGAAAGAGAAAAACAAGAATTAATCAAAGCTGCTGATGAAGATTCAAAACGTCTAGAAGATTCAAAAAATGCAACTATTCGTTTTGAAGAACAAAAAGCTATTGAAGAAGTTCGTCAACAAGTTTCTCGATTAGCTTTGCAACGTGCTGTAGAAGCATTGAATAGTCGTTTAAACACGGATTTACATGCACGTATGATTGATTATCATATTGGGCTATTTAAATCAATTGAGGCTGTGACTGAATAGTGAAACAAGGTGCTATACTTTAGAGATTATCCACCACGTCCATGGTAAATATTCGACCTGATGAAATCAGCAGCATTATCCGTAAGCAAATAGAGCAATATAATCAAGAAGTTAAAGTAGTTAATATAGGTACTGTTCTTCAAGTAGGGGATGGTATTGCTCGTATTTACGGCCTTGATAAAGTAATGGCAGGTGAATTGTTAGAATTTGAAGATGGAACTATTGGTATTGCGCTGAATTTAGAATCAGACAACGTAGGTGCTGTATTAATGGGAGATGGTTTAACCATCCAAGAAGGAAGTTCAGTCAAAGCAACTGGAAAAATTGCTCAGATTCCTGTGAGTGAGAATTATTTAGGACGTGTTGTGAATGCACTCGCTCGTCCAATAGATGGTAAAGGAGACATTGCAGCTTCTGAATTTCGTCTGATTGAATCTCCTGCTCCTGGAATCATTTCAAGACGTTCTGTATATGAGCCAATGCAAACAGGTTTGATTGCTATTGATGCAATGATCCCGATCGGCCGTGGTCAACGTGAATTAATTATTGGTGACCGTCAGACTGGAAAAACTGCTGTAGCAACTGATACTATTCTAAATCAGAAAGGTCAAAACGTAGTATGTGTTTACGTAGCTATTGGACAAAAAGCTTCTTCTGTAGCACAAGTTGTTAATACTTTTGAAGAACGTGGCGCAATGGACTATACTATCATAGTTTCAGAACCAGCTAATGCACCAGCCACTCTTCAATACCTTGCTCCATATACTGGTGCTGCACTAGCAGAATACTTTATGTACAGAGGGCGTCATACATTAGTAGTTTATGATGATTTGTCCAAACAAGCTCAAGCTTATCGTCAAATGTCATTGCTTCTAAGACGTCCTCCAGGAAGAGAAGCTTATCCTGGTGATGTATTCTATTTACATTCTCGTTTATTAGAAAGAGCAGCTAAGTTAAGTTCTCAATTAGGCGAAGGTAGTATGACTGCTTTACCTATTGTTGAAACTCAAGCTGGAGATGTTTCTGCTTACATTCCAACTAACGTTATTTCTATTACAGATGGACAAATCTTTTTGTCAGCTGACTTGTTCAATTCAGGGATTCGTCCTGCGATCAACGTAGGTATTTCTGTATCTCGTGTAGGATCTGCAGCTCAAATTAAAGCAATGAAACAAGTAGCAGGTAAATTGAAATTAGAACTAGCTCAATTTGCTGAATTAGAAGCATTTTCTCAATTTGCATCTGATTTAGATAAAGCTACTCAAAATCAACTAGCTCGAGGGCAACGTTTACGCGAATTGCTAAAACAAGCTCAAGCTGCTCCTTTAGCTGTTGAAGAACAAGTAGCTACTATTTATACCGGAGTCAACGGATATTTAGATGTAATTGAAGTTGGACAAGTGAGAAAATTTCTTACTGAGTTACGTCAATACATAGGAAGCAATAAGCCTGAATTTGGTGAAATTGTTCGTAACAAGAAAACTCTTACAGATGAAGCAGAAGGGATACTGAAACAAGCTATTCAAGAGCATACAGAAGCTTTCCTTCTACAAGAAGAATCTACTACTCGTTAAAATATTTTGAATAATATTTTATAATTTGTAATATGGGTAATCTTTCAGGTTGATGATATCATATACCATAAATCAACCTGAGAGATTACCCTAAAAACATAACAGTAACCTGTTTTATTTTAAAATCAGTCTTTCGTTGCGTCCAATAGGAATCGAACCTATATTGGAGGTTTAGAAGACCTCTGTCCTATCCGTTAGACGATGGACGCTCTTCAATCAAGAGCAATAATCTGATGTAAATAAAAAAGATTGAGTAAATGTTAGTAGTTTTTTATTTTTTTTTATTAATATCGATTGAAAAGCGGGTAGCGGGAATCGAACCCGCACCATTAGCTTGGAAGGCTATAAGTTATAGTCGATGTCAAATTGAAGTTTTGCCATCTCTACTGCAGAACTGGACGTGAAAATTTCTTTTCATCCAGCTCCTCTGAGTTAGATAAATTGATGCATCTTGTAGAGATATTCAAAAGACATAATCTCATACAATTTTGCAAATAAATTGTTTACCCTCAGCATCTAAGTCAGTGTTATCTACAATCTATAGATTTACTTTTTAGATGATCCTTTTGATAGAATAGAATATATTTAATAATCTTATTTTTTTCTAATCTAATCAATTATTTCGTTCCTCATCTCTATTAATATATGTCAGTCTGTAGTCAGAACGATTCACCGAGCTTAGAATTTGTAGATGCACATCAATTTAGTAAAAATAAATTGATTAATTGTTTAAGCTAACTGTTTTTAATTTGTTTAATCAAAAAACCTTACAAATTAAGAGTTTAGTAACGATGAAAAAATTATGTTCTATTTCCATAGACTTGTGTTCATTGGATTTATATTTTATATTTCCAAAATAATCTCGCTTTAAGACTGTATTGATAAAACACATTCAATCTTATTGAAGATTGAAAAGTCTTAGAGATTATGTATTCACTATGGCATGCATAGGGAAGGCATTTTACCTCCATAGAGAGGAAGTTATCAGATAATTTCTGATTAGCTGCGCGAACCTAGAACTAGGTTTTCTTGTTGCTAAACGAATCACACTTCTACCACTAAACTATACCCGCTTCTATAAATTATTATAAGAATTTACTTTTAAAATACAAGTGAATTCTTAGGTTTTTCATTAATTTTCAAAGTTATTCAATGTTATGTCTATGTGTTTATAATGAAAAATTATGGTTTGAGTTTTTATTATACTATTTTAAAAAATTTTTGAGAAAGTGAAATTAATTACTTAGATTGTTGTAGAAGTCAAATACTTAACAAACAAATATGTTTTCTATCTTGTTTCTTAAAACAATAATGTGTATTATTCTTGCGAAGATAAAATTTGTAAAAATTTTGAGTACAAGATTATATATTTGTATAAAAAAATAGTTAATATTGTTATATAAATATATTAAAGATTATCACTGTAATATTCATCAGATCTAACTTATTAATGAGTACTATTTATGAATAAAGAATTGATTGAAGAGAATCAACGTCCTATATTTCCTTTTACTGCAATTGTGGGTCAAGAAGAAATGAAATTAGCATTATTATTAAATGTGATTGATCCCAAGATTGGTGGCGTTATGATTATGGGAGATCGTGGTACAGGAAAGTCTACTACAGTCCGAGCTTTAGTAGATCTTTTACCAGATATCCAGGTAGTAGCTGATGATCCTTTTAATTCTGATCCCTCAGATCCTGAATTAATGAGCGAAGAAGTTCGTCAACGAATTCGTAATAAAGAAGAATTGTCTATTGTTAACACTAAAATTTCTATGGTTGATCTTCCTTTAGGAGCTACGGAAGATCGTGTTTGTGGTACTATTGATATTGAAAAAGCCTTAACAGAAGGTGTTAAAGCATTTGAGCCAGGATTGTTAGCAAAAGCAAATCGAGGCATTCTTTATGTAGATGAAGTTAATTTATTAGATGATCATCTAGTGGATGTATTGTTAGATGCAGCGGCTTCTGGCTGGAATACTGTAGAAAGAGAAGGAATTTCCATTTCTCATCCTGCTCGCTTCATATTAATTGGATCTGGTAATCCAGAAGAAGGAGAACTACGTCCTCAACTTCTAGATAGATTTGGTATGCATGCGCAAGTTGGTACTGTAAAAGATGCTGAGTTAAGGGTAAAAATTGTTGAACAAAGATCAAGTTTTGATCAAGATCCAAAGGAATTTAGAGATGCTTATAAACTATCTCAAGAGAATCTTTCTCAACAAATAAGACAAGCAAGAGAATGTTTACCTTCTGTAAAACTTGATTATGATTTACGTGTTAATATTTCGAAAATTTGTTCTGAATTAAATGTAGATGGATTAAGAGGAGATATTGTTACTAATCGTGCTGCAAAAGCTTTAGCTGCTTTAGGAGGACGTGATCAAGTAACACCGAAAGATATTTTGACTGTTATACCACTATGTTTACGACACAGACTTCGTAAAGATCCATTAGAATCTATTGATTCTGGTCTTTTGGTTAAAGAAAAATTTAGTCAAGTTTTTGGCTATACTGCAAAATCTGCTAATTAAGCACTATTTTTTTGTATAGTATATTTTTATTATTCTCTTTATAATCTATATATTTTTGTTTGAGAATTTGATACATCTTACTATTATGATAGTAAGATGTATCAAATTCTCAAAAATATAGGTTTGTGAATTGAAAATTATTGCTAATGTATATATATATTATTCTTGTTTTAACGGGAAAGGTTATGGCATACTATAATGTAATACAAACATGGGGTTGTAGTTCAATTGGTTAGAGCGCCGCCCTGTCACGGCGGAAGTCGCGGGTTCGAATCCCGTCAATCCCGAATTTTTTATGAAAAACATCCAGAAACTTCTTGTTAGAATTTTTTTGGATTTATATTTAATAAACTGTTTTCTATGTATGCACGAAATAATTTTTTCTCTATGGTTAGTTTATATTCTATTTTTTCTATTAAAATGTTATTATTAATGAAAAATTTTAATAAATAATGATAACTTTCCAAAAGAATTGTGTATATTAAAGCTTCTTTTAAAAAAGGATTTTCATTAAGAGATTTGTTTCTATTATCTAAGTTAGATATGCGATACAAATGTTCCGTAGGTCCTATGTTAATCCAATTTTTATATAAATACACAGGTATGTGTAATTGTGGTTGTTGCAATTGAGAATTAGTTTTTGCTATTATTCTAAATTCATTGAAATTTTGTATCTCCATCAGATTTTGTTTTCGATCATTATTTATAGATATTTCTTTGATTTCAGTTGGTTGCAAAATGTTGTTTGACCATAAAACTTGCTTTTTAATTCGTCTCGGATTCATTTTATCGCGTTCGATTTGAATGCCATAAGTAAAATAAATTTTGGTTAACATATCTCTTCCAATTAGTAGTTCTCGATCTACTAAGTTGATGTGATAAGGAGGTGTTAATGTAGATGGAGCCCATGTTGGTCTTCTTCCTATTAAAAGGATTGAAGACTGAAGAGATTCATGATCCATTACATATTGGGATGCAAAGGGAAATCCCATAGATTCTAAAGTATGTTGTAATATCATCTTATTAAAAGAAGTTTCAACTTTTTGTGTATGTTCTTGCTGTGTTTTGTTTAAATTTCTTTTATATGGTGTATGTTCAATTAAATTCCCTATTACAAAATTGTTACTTATCTGACCTAAGTTTACAGGTATACTAGAGATTGTAAGATTTTGAGATAGTTTTCTTTGAATTCCTTTAAAGATCATTCTCCAAGAAAAGCTTAAACGCTGTATTCGAGGACTCCAATTAATATAATTATTGAATGAGTTAATTTGATTGAATAATGTTTTTGTTTTAAATAATTGAAATTCGTATTGTTGGATTGGTATATGAATCGAGTTATTTCTATCTAATACTTTTGCATGATATATATGTGGTGTAGGAAATTCTAATAATAAGGATTGACACAAATTAGAAGCTAAATAAAAGTCATCTTTGATTTGATTATTAAGAGCTAAAGTTTCTTGATGTAATTTACCTATTGTCAAAATCCAGGCATCTTTAGCAGCTGATCCTGATAAACAACTTAAGATGTGACTAAGCATCGTGAATTCTGTTACTGTTGATTTTTTTGGAGAATATTCTAAGTATGCATGAGATAAATAATAAAATCTTGTTTTCCACAAATCATGGCGTAGACTAAGTGGTAATATTGGTTTTGGATAAACAAGTGTAGTTTGTACAATTGCTTTCCCTAGTTTATAACGTAAAGATTCTTGTTCTAAAAGAATATTATTGGAGCTGACTTTTGCCATTTGGCGATAGATTGCTAATTTAATAGTATTTAAATCAACAAAATTCCTATTTTTCGTTATATTAATTAAACATGTTTCATTTATTATTCCTACAAGATCTCTGAAACTATAGCCTGTCGTATTAATACCTAGTTCAGCAAGTGCACGTTTTTGGCTTAAATACATGCCTCTATTTATTAATAAATTTTTTAATATCTTTTCACGTTGATAAAGAGAAAATCTTCTTAAATTTATAATACATTCTAGTCTATCTGGTGCTATAAATTTCGGATCTAGTAAACGAGGATTGTCAGTTGATCCTATTATAATAATATTATGTTTTTCTTTATGTAAATATTTATTATTAATATTTTTTAATAATATATTGACTAATAAAGCTGCATCAGTTTTTTTATTCCAACCTATATCTTGTGTGTTAAATTCATGTAAATCTGAAATCCATAATATTGAAGGAGTAAGTAGTTTTGTTAAATTTAGCATTAAGACTAATTTTTTAACTCTTTCTGTTATTTGTTTAGTAATATTATTAAATTTATAATTAGGTGTAGCATGTCTTAGCTCTCTCAGAGAAATATGGATTAAAGGTAAATTAGTATCTACAGCGAAATTTTTGATAAAATATGCTTTTCCAGCATCTATAGAACCAATTAAAAGTAAGCGTTTTGTAAAGAAAAAATTGTCTGACACATTAATAGGGATTTTAGTACTCTTCTGTAGTGAGACATTTTTTTCTAAAACTAAATCATGATTTGCAATTTTCATATTAAAAAAAATAGTAGTCATCCATTTAAAAAAATATGACCCCATTTTTTTTTCTTGGATAAAATTATTGTAACTATAATAATTTTTAGCCCATTTTTCAAACAAACTTATCTGATTGTCACTATTATAAAAACTTTGTATTAATGATTTATGAATTTGTTGTATACCTAAATTACTAGATTGATATCTAGCATGTAATGATGTGGTAGTTACCAGCGACTGAACTGTTAGATTTTTTTGCTTCCGTGAAATATCTAAGCTATTGATATTTAGAAAAGATTTTTTGATGACTTTATTCTCAAAAAATTTAGAATAGATTTTATTCCGAATCCATATTGTCCATCCTCGAGAAGAATATGTTTCTAACGATGTTTTGCGAGATGGATAAATATTAGCATTATATGCTAATATAATTAAAGATGTGTTCCAAGATGGATTTTGAAAATTACGAATTTTTTCAAATTGAGACCATAAATATAAATATCCTGTGCCAAGTAGGGTGGGAAGCCAGTGGTAATAGATAATAGATATAATTACCAACCAACTAATTATTCCCCATTGATTTGTTTTTAAATGCTGTAGAATATTTAAAGAAATCCATATCGGTATTTCTCTTTTATTATCTTTATCTAATTCTTCTACAAGAAAATCTTTGAAATAAGAAAAATTTTTTTCAAAAATAGATTTACTAAATATCCACGGGAAAGCATTGTTTTGAATTGTTTTTAGAACAACCAATCTATCGATTTGAGAATGAATAGAATATTTGACAATATCATAGATATCTTGCAAAACTGGTATTCTCATTTCATCTATTATTCTTTGCATATAAAGCCACCATTGTGGTGTGAATATCCATGCATTGTATTGTTTTAATATATTTAGTTGTTCATATAAATATTGATGTGTTAAGTTTGTTTTTTTTCTTGGAATACTATTACTTTCTTCTAGCAATTTAGTTAATGTTAATTGCGTATACTTTGTATTTATTGAATTTTCTTGTTGATAATTAAAGTCAAAATAGTTAAGAGAACTAGGTATCCACAAAATATTTTGATTTAATTTGTGTGATAGAATATTTAAAGTGTGTATTTTTTGTCTATTGTTAAGAGTTGTTACATGCAAATTAGACATAACTTTTTCAAATAACTTATTTACTAATATACTTGTTTTAGAATTAGAATGTTTTATTACATCATAATCATTATATAAATTGGATATATGCTTATTCTCATATAATAATTTTATTAAATAAATATGTTGCTTATATTTTTCTTTGGCAACATGATGTAATTTTTCAGGTAAAATATTATTAATAATAAACCTACTATTTTTAATACCTCCAATTGATAATAAAAACTTATTGCTTATTGTCTTATCCCTAAACTTAATAAAGTTTTGTTGAAGAACATTATCATAAATTGTTTTATATTGTGTATCTATATAGAAAATATTGTTTTTCTTGCCATTATATAAGCTATGCATTTTTGGCATGAAATGTATTCTTTCCATAAATTCTTTGATAGTAAAAACTTGATCTTTATATTTATTATCTTCTAAGATACTAGAAAAAAAAGATTTCTTATTCTGATATGTTTTTGATTGATCATTTAATAATAATAAGTTGGGAAGATAAAGATTGATATACTTTGTTTTATTGTTTAATTTAATTGAATTATTAATATTTATATATATATTATTTTTTTGTAAATTCTTTTGAATATTGAATTTGTTGAATTGGTTTTGAGCTTTATTAATATATAAACTATTTTGATAAATTTTATCAACCATATTTATTAATGGTATATTTATGCTTGAATGACTGTAATTATAATAAAACTGTATCACTTGAAAAATATTTCTATTTGTATCTTTGGAATTAATATCAGATCCTGTAGATCTTATGTGAAAAAATGGTTTGCTGTAATATGTATTTAAATTTTTTATGTGATTTACAAGTTGTTTTTTCCAAATTTGATTTTTACTTTGTAACACAGAATTTAATGTATATTTTGCAAAAGTTTTTAATGGCTGTCTAGGGTTATTGTGTTCTTTTACAGCATCCAATTGGATTTTCAAAAGATGATTATTAATAATCTTTTGGGTTGAAGATATATTAGATTTAGTTTTCAGTTTATTCAAAAATGTTTTGAAAATTATATTTTTTAAGTTAATTAAATAAATTTCTTTTTCAGAATTTGTGTAAGTACATGAACCTAATTCATAATGTGATTCATTATTATCATATTTTAATGATTGTAAAGATTGATATTTACAAAATAAAAAATAAAAATTATTTATATAGGAAAAATTATGATTTTTATGCAAAAATAATATATTGTTTTTATTATTTTTAATGTTTATATTTTTTTCTAGAAAAAAATTATAAATATAATTATATGATTCTTTTCTTTTAATTTGAACAATATTGTGAACAGAGGTTTTAGATACATTTAATTCTTTTTGCAAACAAAATGATATTTCATTTCTTAAACTTTTATTTAAATGATAAAGATGCCATATATCTATGATTCTCTTTTGATCAGAATACTGAAGTTGATAAGAAAATATTTTTTTATAGTTTTTAATTATATTTTTATATCTTTTTGTTTTATTTTTAAAAAGCGTATAAAAGTCATCTAAAAAGATTATATTAAATTTATTCAAATGTTCATTTTTTGTATTGGAAATAAGATTTTTTGAATACAAGTTGTTAATATTTTGTGTTGTATAATTCGCTTTCGCAATTTCAAAACAAAACTTTGGTTTTAATAAATGTAATATATTTGATTGATTATGTTCATTAAATATAAATCCATGGGGGATGCTAGGTATATTGTCAAAATTTATTAATAAATTTTTTGATATATTTTGATATTCAATATTTTTATGTATATTATAAATAGAGACATAGTTATTGTATATATTATGCAGATTTAATGCATTTCCATGATTTAATAAAAAATAATTAATATTTTTTGTCAAAATATATTGTAGGTTAAGTTTACTAGATTGGTTAATTATTTTAGGATTTAAATAGTAAAATATTGTAGGTAAAATCAATAATAAAATGATTTTGAATAAATATATGGTCTTAGATGTTAAACTCCTGAAAATATTAATAAATGTAAGATAAAAAAAAACAGGTATGTTAATAAGTTGCATAATTCCTTCTTGACGATTAATAATTTTTTGAAAGAATTCTTTAAAATAAGAATGCCAATGAATTTTTGGTGTTGTGTATAATTCGATTTCTTTAAATATATAAGGTTTTTTCAATTTAAAAGTGAAATGAGATTTTCTTATATTGTTTTTGAGGTTATGGATACAGTAAATAGATTTCAAAATTAAATAATTAGTCCATTGGGTAAACACATGAAATGTATTAGAACTGGTATATAAAGAAGATATATGTAATCGAAAATCTAAATAATTAAGTTGTAAATATTTCATATTATAGTTTCACTTATTTTATTATATAAAGGTGATATGTATTCTTTAAAATCTCTTTTACAATCAAAGAGATTTTATATTTATTTTCTTATATATGAGACAGTGCATACATATAAAAAAATAAATATATGTAATAAAATGATACACTATATCTCTTGGATAATCAAGGAGGGACAAAAATTATTAATGAAATTAGAATAACTAGGGCGAACGACGGGGTTCGAACCCGCGCATGGTGGAATCACAATCCACTGCCTTAACCACTTGGCTACGATCGCCCTTTTATTTGATATTTTGACATTGAATTTAAACTGCATATTATAATTAATTATATTAACATTTTTTCTTGGTAAGTCAAGACTTTTTATGATATTGACTTTTTTTATTATTTCTTTATATATCTTATGTTTGAAAAAAATTGACTAATAGTTAGATATTATGTTACAATTAATACAATATGTGTGCGATATACTATATATTCAATATAAAAATTCATAATCGAAATGCGGGTATGGTCTAATGGTAGAATTCCTCCTTGCCAAGGAGAAGGCGCGGGTTCGATTCCCGCTACCCGCCTTGAAGCGACTGAAAAAAGATTTTGGTTATAATTATAACCTTTTAGGTTAAAACATCATATGTTTTTTATTTTTTAATAGGTAAGATATACAAAAGATAACGGAGAGAGAGGGATTCGAACCCTCGGTAGCTTGCACTACGCCAGTTTTCAAGACTGGAGCCTTCAACCGCTCGACCACCTCTCCTTATAATCAAATCATTTTTATATTATAATTATGATACCTTATTTTATTCACTTTTTCATCCCTAAAATGAAATATTCTAATATATTGATATCGACTTTATATTATATGCAAAAACATTTCATATAATATGTTCAGAG